AACCCTATGGGCTTTCTTCCCTCACGCGGTATTGCTCTGTCAGGCTTTCGCCCATTGCAGAAAATTCCCCACTGCTGCCTCCCGTAGGAGTCTGGACCGTGTCTCAGTTCCAGTGTGACTGGTCATCCTCTCAAACCAGCTACTGATCGTCGCCTTGGTAGGCCTTTACCCTACCAACTAGCTAATCAGCGCAAGCTTTTCTTTAGGCGAATTACTTCTTTAATTTTGTTAAATATTATGCGGCATTAGCAATCGTTTCCAACTGTTATTCCCCTCCTAAAGGTAAATTCTCACGTGTTACTCACCCGTCCGCCACTAAAGTTCGAAAACTTTCGTACGACTTGCATGTGTAAAGCATACCGCCAGCGTTCATCCTGAGCCAGGATCAAACTCTCGATAGTTTCCTGAATATTTAAGAAGACTGATATAAAAAATTTTCATTAATTATTTCAGTCTTCTTATTTCTTAAGTTTAAGAAATATTTTTTCACCCTACACAATAGTTTATCTTTAATACGACGAATCTGTCAAGCGTTAATAGAGGGTGAACCTCTATTTATTTACAGATAATTTTTGTTCACGTTAAAATGAATTATTTAAAATAGTCTGTTTCTTAGCTTAAGCTAAATATGCTACTTTTCTTGATGTCCTCATCAGTAATCGTAACTAAATCGGCTTTAGTAAGTATACGACCACCACTTTCAAAATTACGATTAGCCTGTCTCATTCGAGCACGATCTAATGCATTTCGAATACTTCTAGCATTTGCAAATAAAGCCTGATCACGACGTTTTTCAATGTAATCTAAAAATACTCCTTCTGCTGTAGGAGCAAATTGATATTGTTGTTCTTCCAACATCATTTTAGCAATTATAAGAAGTTCTTCTGACGAATAATCTGGGAAATCAACATGGTTTGCTATTCTAGAGGATAAACCAGGATTTGAAGCATAAAACTGTTCCATACGCTCTTTATAACCAGCAAAAATAACTACTAATGCGTCACGTTGGTTTTCCATAACTTGTAAAAGAATCTCAATCGCTTCAGCACCATAATCTCTTTCATTATCTGGCTTATATAAATAGTAAGCTTCATCGATAAATAAAATTCCACCCATGGCTTTTTTCAATACTTCTTTTGTTTTCGGTGCAGTATGACCAATGTATTGACCAACTAAATCATCTCTGGTTACTGTTAATAGATGTCCTTTTTTTGAATGTCCTAATTTGAATAAGATATCAGCCATACGTGTTGCAACGGTAGTTTTTCCTGTTCCAGGACTACCTGTAAAAGACATATGTAATCCAGGATTTCCAGTTGAAAATCCTAAATTTTCTCTTAATTTATCAATAACTAATAATGCTGAGATTTCTTGAATTCTTGTTTTAACAGGTACTAGACCAACAAGTTCTTCATTTAAAATATCAATTATATTTTTTATTTGTGTATCTAAATAAACTTGTTTTAAATTTAAATTTTTCTCTAATGATAAATTTTGTAAACTTTTTTTTTCATTTGTCATAAGTATTTTACTCCTAAATAAACTAATTATTGATTAAATTAAAATCGAATTTTTGCCAAGAAATTTATGTTGAATGATATTATTGGTAATATAAAAAGAGAAATCAAGATGTTTATTTTCTCTTTTATTTTTTAGTTTGAATTATAATAGAAGCATTAATAAAAGACCTTTTCGTTTTGAGAATTCAAAAAAGTATTACTATAAAAATGTTTTAACTTTTATTTCGCCAACTCCTAATAAATAAGTATTCAGGGGAACACTCTTATGAATTGGCAAGTTATTGGTCAATTAGTTGCTGCATTATTAATTATTGGGTCTGGACCACTTGTTATCTTATTATCAAAAAAATCTGATTTATAAATTATTATATATAATATCTATATCAATCTTTTGATTTTCTGATACGTATTCGTCGTCAGGATTAATAAATAATTTACAGTGGCATTCTTTTCTTTCACGCATTGAGACGCAAGGACAAATCCAATAATTTAGTTCAATCTCAGCTTCTTCGTTATAATAATTTCTACATGGACATAATGGAACTCCATATTTATCCTTGTAAGTAGCTAACCCTGTAATAACAATAGAAGTTATTGAAGGATCGAAACAAAAAAATGTATTAGTTTGTTTAGCATAGGTTTCAGCAAATTTATGCATTGCATTAACGCAATCATAAAAATTATCGTTTTTTTTTAAATTCATAGTAATAACTTGAGTTTAATCCAAAATTTATATGTTAGTATAGTTTACTACAAAATATTTTTAATTTATTAATAAATTTTATTATGTTAATTAACTATTTACCGTCAATTCTAGTCCCTTTAGTTGGTCTAGTTTTTCCAGCCGTTGCGATGGGTCTACTGTTTATTTATATTGAAAAAGATACGATTGAATGATGTTAAAAGTCTTCCAGATTATTTAATCTGGAAGACTTTTAACATCATTCAATCGTATCTTTTTCAATATAAATAAACAGTAGATCTATTAATCTAAAATTTTAAAGTGAAGACCCTAATCCAGAATAAGACCCAAAAATAAAAGTCCCTACAACGAAAATAACTCCTAGACCACCAACTAATGCAACTAACCAAAGGGGTATTCTTCCTGTTCCTGCCATAATAATATTAGCTCCTATATCTTTTCTTAAATCTTATAATAACTATACTTGGTAATAAAAAATTTCTTTAATTGAAGAAATAGCTAGAGAAAAGTACTGCCAATATAAAAAATAATAATAAACCCCAGTATAAAGAGGTACGACTTATCTCAACTTCTTGCTTATTAGGATTTGGACCTGTCATTTAGTAAACTCCTATCGTTGAATAAATTGCATTGATGTAATTGCTCCTAAAAAAAAGATCGCCGGTACAGCTAAACCATGAATCGCAAGCCAACGAAAAGTGAAAATAGGGTAAGCTACAGGTTGATTCGTATTTCTAGTCACGTTTTTCTCCTATTCTATTTATATATTTATAAACCTCGTGTTAAATCCTCTAATTCTTGTTTAGCACTAAATCTATCATTTACTAATGGCACTTGTTGTCTATCTTGTGTAAAGTATTCATTCGGTCTGGGAGTTCCAAAAACATCATAAGCTAAGCCAGTACTTATAAATAACCAGCCCGAAATAAATAAGGAAGGAATTGTAATACTATGAATAATCCAATAACGTACGCTTGTTATAATATCAGAAAACGGACGTTCTCCTGTTGAACCACCAGACATTTTAACATTCTCTCCATTTTATAAAAATATATTACACTTTTGTTATTTTTAAGTATAACTTAAATATTTCTCATTCCAAAGATAATTATAGGAATTATTAATCAATAAAATGTTATGACAATCGAAAATTAATTATTATTATTAGCGGGTAGCGAGAATCGAACTCGCATCAATAGCTTGGAAGGCTATGGTTTTACCACTAAACTATACCCGCATTTATATTTATAATACTATTATTAGTATATATTTATTTATTCTTTGTTATTTTAAAGAAAAAATAAAGCAATAGTTATTTACGATTAAATATTATCTATTTAATTTTTAATATTTTAAAGAAATTAAAGTCCTTCTAGATTAATATTTAAAAATCGTGCTAATTCAGATGCTTCATTTTCCAAAATTTCTAGAGAACGTGGTTGTTCTACTGGTGTTAATGGTATTTCTCGTTGATCCTTTGTGCATAAATAGATAATACGTTTAGGGTTGATGCCATCTTGAATATTTATTTTGATACTTTTAATATTTTTAAACGAATATACTAATAATATTTGACGATTTTTTCCTGGAAATCCTCGTCTTACTATTCTAATTAGTTCATTTTCTTTATCAAACTCATTATAGCCACTTCCTATGTCCCAAAAAATAGTAAGGGCAATATAAAGACTTAAACTTATTGCAACAACACCATAAAAGGTCATAACAAGACCCTGAGGTAAAAATGATAATTCCGTAGAATTAATAAAAAATATTAAATTTTTTTGAAAATAACTTGAAATTCCCGCTAATAAAAATCCTAATCCGCCGAAGAATAAAATAAATGTCCAAAAATAATTGCTAAAACGTCTCGAACCCACAATCATGTCACGTTTTAATAAAGTATTAATTTTATTACTACTCATATTTATTTGTTTATTTAATGACATTATGGAATTTATTTTTGTTTCGACTATAGTTCTAAATTTAATTTAATTCAAATAGAAAATTTCTAATATTAATAAGAAATTAGATTAATTTAATTCCTTTTAAACCTAAAAATAAACCAGAAGCAAGGACGAAAGCAATACTTAATAATAGAACATAATCAATAAGAACACTCATTTTTTTCCTTGGATAAAAATTATAAAAAATGATATAATATACTATTATATATCTAAAATAAAAAATACACTAATTTAATTGGCTCTAAGAAATAAAAAAGGTAAAAAAATTTCTTATTCTTTGCAATCCTAACTTATTTTCTTTTAAAAGATACAAATATTTTAAAATAATAAATTTTCTAAAATAATTATGACAAGTTTTATTAAAGCGTATAACGATGATCCTTCAGTTGGGCATTTATCAACACCAGTAACTTCATCAGCAGCAACAAAAGTTTACTTAAGTAGTTTACCAGCCTACAGAAAAGGATTATCACCTCTTTTAAGAGGTTTAGAAATTGGTATGGCACACGGATATTTATTATTAGGACCTTTTGAAAAATTAGGACCATTAAGACAATCTGAGATTTCTCTTTTAATAGGATTTTTATCTTCTGTTGGCTTAGTTACTTTATTAACTGTCTGTTTAGCTATGTATGGTAAGGTAACTTTCCAGGAATCAGATATGGTCAATAAAAATGATTTATTAAATGGTAAAAATTGGAATCAATTTACTTCTGGCTTCTTTATTGGTTCATTCGGTGGTGTTAGCTTTGCATACCTAATATTACTTAGTATTACTTAGTTTAGATTACTAGTTAATAAATTTTGAACATCTACTAAAAATAAAACAGATTTAGGTGTTCAAAAACATTAATTTTGTAAATTAAGAAATTTAATATATAAACTTTTTGTTAGTAAATCGAAACAGTGCTTATCAAATTTTTCTAATAATTTAGATCTATAACCTTTAGGATTAGAGATTATCGATAATGCTCTGTTAATTTTTGTCTCTTTAACTTTTAATAGCTGAATTTTTTTTAATTTTAATTCATCAGTGAGTGCAAAAATCGAAATAAAAGCAACCCCTAAGCCTGCCTGAACTGCACTCTTAATTGCCTCTATGGAATTAAGTTCAAGCTCTATCCTCAACCGACTACTTTCAATTTTATTCTCATTCAATATGCGATCCATAACTTTCCTTGATAAGGAGTGGGTTTTTAATGTTATAAATTTTAAATCATATAAATCATGTTTTGAAATGCTATTCAACCGACCTAACTTATGGAATTTTGGCAAAATCAAACCTATTTCATCATTTACATATTTTTTAATTTGTAGCGATTGATGTAATTCTTTTGGTATATATCCACCAACAATTCCAATATCAATTTGACCATTTGCCACGCTCCAAGAAGTACGGTTAGTAGAACTAATTTCTAATTTTACATTAGCATACGAGTAACGTCGACAAAATAGACCAATAATTTTTGGCAATAAGTATGTTCCTGTAGTATTACTAGAACCAATAATCAATTTCGTTCGTTTTATATCTTTCAAGTAAAGAAGAGATTTGTTAGCTTCTTCGCATAATACCAAAATACGTACTGCATAATCTAAAATTAATTCTCCTGTACTAGTGAAGCATACTTGTTTTTGCTCTCTCTCAAAAACGGGGGAATCAAGCTTAGATTCTAGTTTCTGAATCTGTAAACTAATAGCCGGTTGTGAAATATATAATTTTTCCGCAGCTTGTTTAAGACTTTTTTCATTTTTTATCGCTTGAAGAATTCTTAATTGCTCCAAACTGAATGGAAAATATCTCATTTTACGTTAATCGATAACTCATATTTCTCAAAGTGTTATGTTTATCTTAAAATATAGACAATCCTCTTTACCGTTCTTATTAAACTTTTTTTTGAGTTTTTACTCTATTACTGATTTTAAATCATATATTTATTTTATAGTTAGTTGTTAATACTTGACATAACATTACCAATAATGTTATAATAAAAGTACTAGACTAATTAAACGATATTAAAAATCTGCTAATAATCAAAGAACTAATAGGTTATGTTATTTGATTAATTACCTCTGACCTATCACTATACAAGAGAATCTGTTCGTATATTAAATATTATTATTAAAGAATTGATTAACTTTTTTAGTTAGGAGTCTTAACATGGATGGACGTTTAATATTTGTTTTTTTCCCCGTGTTAGCGGCAGCATCATGGGCAATTTACAACATTGGAAGAGTTGCACTTCAACAGTATAAAAAAATTGCTTCACGTTAAAAAAATATAAATATAAAAGCTTAAATATCAAAATTGAATACTATTAAGAATAATAGAAATCGAAATATGATATTAAAATATGTTGAAATCTCTCTTTATTTGAATTTTATTTTTGAATATTAAATCTTATTCAAAAATAAATTCAAATAAAAAAGGATTTTCAATAAGCTTAAAATTTTGAATAATAAAAAAAATAAAATTTTAGTAATAAAAAAACAAGAGGAAATAGATGGCTGTTCCTAAAAAACGTCGCTCTAAAGCAAAAGGAAGAACTAGGTTAGCTTCTTGGAAAAAAAAAGCAGGGAAAAGTGCTGATCGTGCATTAGCATTAGCAAAATCAATACTGAATAAGGATTCGAAGTTTCTATTTGACTCTAAAAAAAAGAACGATGAAGAAGAAGTAAATAGTAACAATCAAGAGATTATAACGGATGAATTGATTAGTGATAAAGATAATGAATAATGAATATAATTGAAATATAAAGCCAAATAGTTTTTATATTTCAATTAGGTTTATTATTTATCATCTTTAAGATAAAAAAGCGAACGTGGCGGAATTGGTAGACGCGCTAGATTTAGGTTCTAGTAAGGTTTCTTGTGAGAGTTCAAGTCTCTCCGTTCGTATAATTACCAGTATAAATTTATTTTGTTAAAATTTATAATCTTTTTAGAAAAGATCATAAATTTTAACAAAGAAAGTCTATTTTCGAAGTAACTATAGTTTAGAATCTAGAAAAACTATTTATATTTAGGTTTATTCTAGAGTTTTTAAGTCAAGTCTAATTTTTTAATTTCATTATCTAAGTTGCATAAAGAAAGTATTACACTTTTGCTTAATTAGGTAACTTCTAAATAATAGATAGATGTATTCATAACAAATAGAAGTAACAAAATTAGATTTTGTTCTACTTATTAGGTTAACCAACCATAACTATGTAATCCTTGCCCTAAAAAATTAACTCCAAGATAACAAATCCAAACAACAAAGAATCCTATACTTGCTAAGATAGCCGGACCTTTTCCAACCCAACCTTTTATTAATCTTAAATGTAAATAAGCTGCAAAAATTAACCAAGTTATTAAAGCCCAGGTTTCTTTAGGATCCCAACTCCAATATGATCCCCATGCTTCATTTGCCCAAACAGCACCAGCAATAATCCCAATGGTTAAGAAAGGAAATCCTAAACTTATAGTTCGATATCCCCAGTTATCCAAATTATATAAAAATTCTAATTTACGGCTTTCTCTTAATTCTTTTTGTTTACTGGCACTCATTTTATCAAGTGGATCAAGAAATACGTTATAAAGATCTCGAATCTCTATATTTTCAGCCCTTGCATATTCTTCATAACTACCATAGCTTGTAAAACTTATTTCTGAATCTTTTGAAAGTGATAAAAAAATTATTAAAAATAAAATTGAAACTAAAGAACCAACTATTAATATAGCATAACTTAACATCATTAAGCTAACATGCATCATTAGCCAATTTGATTGTAAAGCTGGAACTAAAGCGCTTGCTTTTCGCATTTCTAATGGCAGTGTTAAATCAGCAAAACCTGTAATAAATAAAACTAAAGGTAAAAGAATAGCCCCAAATATTTTACTCTTAGTTTTATATTCTATAAATTGATAAACAAATAAAATGATACAAGATAAGAATAATAAGGATTCATACAAATTACTTAAAGGAAAATAACCATTTTGAATCCAACGACTTAATAAAAAAATAAAAAGAATAATAGTTGCAACCCGTGAATTAAGTTTTGCAAATTTATAATAAAAATCTACTTTTGTAAACCTTAAACTAAACCAATAAAAAACTGTAGAAATAAGTAAAAAAATAAAAATACTATTGCTAAAAAAAATTACAGTAGTTATCAAAAAAAACATTATTAAGCCTCATAAATTTATATATATATTAATATTATACTCTTAATTATAATCTATATTTCAATAAATATATATATTTATTAAAATATAGATTATAATTAAAAGTATAATATACCTTTTTCTAAGAAATGTTCTAAACTTGGTTTATAAAATTTATAATAAGAACAATATCTCTTAAGAGCAACTAAAAAATCATATTTATAAAAAATATAATAATTTAGTTAACAGATAAAAACCCGGAGTGATACATATGAAACTAGCAGTTTATGGTAAAGGTGGTATAGGTAAATCGACAACAAGTTGTAATATTTCTGTAGCTTTATCTAGAAGAGGTAAACGAGTTTTACAAATTGGTTGTGATCCAAAACATGATAGTACATTTACTTTAACTGGTTTTTTAATTCCAACTATTATTGATACTTTACAAGCAAAAGATTATCATTATGAAGATATTTGGCCTGAAGATGTAATTTATCAAGGATATGGTGGGGTTGATTGCGTAGAAGCCGGAGGTCCTCCAGCTGGTGCAGGATGTGGTGGTTATGTTGTTGGAGAGACTGTTAAACTTTTAAAAGAATTAAATGCTTTTGATGAATACGATGTTATCTTATTTGATGTTTTAGGGGATGTCGTTTGTGGAGGTTTTGCTGCACCATTAAATTACGCAGACTATTGCTTAATCGTTACTGATAATGGTTTTGATGCCTTATTTGCAGCTAATCGAATTGCAGCTTCAGTAAGAGAAAAAGCCCGTACACATTCTTTAAGACTAGCAGGACTTATTGGAAATCGAACAGCTACTCGAGATTTAATTGATAAATATATCGATGCAGTTCCAATGCCTGTTTTAGAAGTATTACCTCTTATTGAGGATATTAGAGTTTCACGAGTAAAAGGAAAAACTCTTTTTGAAATGACTGAATTTGATAGTCAATTATATTATATTTGTGAATATTACCTAAATATTGCTGATCAATTAATTGCAAATCCTGAAGGTGTTGTTCCAAAAGAAGCCGCAGATCGTGAATTATTTAGCTTACTGTCAGATTTCTACTTAAATCCTACTCAAAATAAGGAAGAAACATTAGAATTTGATAATATTGAAAATGATTTAAATGAAGTATTTTCAATTTAGTTTAGTCTAAATTACTAGACTTATAGGTTTTAATTTTTTATTCAGAGGATTTATATGACCCTTACAAAACAGGTAGATAATATTGATTCACAAGAAAAAATAAATTTTGAATGTGAAACAGGAAATTATCATACATTTTGCCCAATTAGTTGTGTTGCATGGTTGTATCAAAAAATTGAAGATAGCTTTTTTTTGGTTATCGGTACAAAAACATGTGGATACTTTTTACAAAATGCTTTAGGAGTAATGATTTTTGCAGAACCCCGTTATGCTATGGCGGAGTTAGAAGAAGGTGATATATCAGCACAATTAAGTGATTATGAAGAGTTAAAACGTTTATGTTTACAAGTAAAAAGAGATAGAAATCCAAGTGTCATTTTTTGGATTGGGACGTGTACAACAGAAATTATAAAAATGGATTTAGAAGGAATTGCACCAAAGCTAGAAGCGGAAATAAGTTTACCTATTGTAGTAGCAAGAGCAAATGGACTTGATTATGCTTTTACACAAGGTGAAGATACTGTTTTAGCTGCTTTAGCACAACGTCCTAATCCGAAGCAAACAGAAGATTTAGGAGAATTAATTACTAAATCAACGGATGAGTATATTGAGCATCCACCTCTTATTTTATTTGGTTCTATACCTGATCCTGTTGTAAATCAACTTACTTTAGAATTAAAAAAGCAAGGAGTTAAAGTTTCAGGTTGGTTACCCTCAAAACGCTATACTGAGTTACCTTTAATTTATGAAGGTAATTATGTTTGTGGGGTAAACCCATATTTGAGCCGAACAGCAACTACATTGATGAGAAGAAGAAAATGTAAGCTAATTGGAGCCCCCTTTCCTATTGGGCCAGATGGTACTCGAGCATGGTTAGAGAAAATATGTACAGTTTTTGGTATTCAAACTCAAGGCTTACAGGAGCGTGAAGAACAAATTTGGGAAAAATTAAAATATTATGTTAGTTTAATTGATGGTAAAAGTGTTTTCTTTATGGGAGATAACTTATTAGAAATATCATTGGCACGTTTTTTAATAAAATCAGGTATGATTGTTTTTGAAATCGGTATACCATATATGGATAAAAGGTATCAGGGAGCTGAATTGCAATTATTACAAAAGACTTGTAAGGAAAAACAAATACCAATTCCTATTATTATTGAAAAACCTGATAATTATAATCAAGTTGATAGGATTCGTGATATGAAACCAGATTTAGTTATTACGGGTATGGCACATGCGAATCCTTTAGAAGCAAGGGGTATAAATACAAAATGGTCTGTAGAATTTACATTTGCTCAAATACATGGGTTTACGAATGCTATTGAAGTTTTAGAATTGGTAACTAGACCACTTCGTCGTAATCAAAAATTAGAGAAGATTAGTTCTGAGCGCTATACAGATATGAGATAATTTTAGATATTTAAAAATTAAATGAACTAAAAATTAAATTATCGACTATACTATTGTATATAACTATTTTTATGTTAGAGAAAAATTCTTATTGAGCATAAAAAATTTATTTTTTATTAAAACCCTTAATTTATCATTGTCACTGTAATTGATGCGTAATTTAAAAAAATCACTATTAATATTTTTTGTAACTCTTAGTCTTCCATTAATTGCTTTTGCAGATGTTGCAGGTTTAACAAAATGTAGTGAATCTGCAGCTTTTAATAAACGATTAGAATCGAGTGTAAAAAAATTGGAACTAAGAGTTCAAAAATATGAAGCAGGTTCTCCTCCTGCATTAGCATTAGAACAACAAATAAGCCGAACTAAACAACGATTTGATCGTTATTCTAATTCAGAACTATTATGTGGAAAAGAAGGTTTACCACATTTAATAACAGATGGACGATGGGATCATGCTGTTGAGTTTATGATTCCAGGAATGATGTTCTTATATATTAGTGGTTGGATCGGCTGGGTTGGTCGTAAATATCTAAATACAGTAAGTAATACTTCAAACCCAACAGAAAAAGAGATTATAATTGATGTTCCATTAGCATTAAAAATTATGTCAACAGGTTTTATTTGGCCTGCTTCAGCTTGGCAAGAATTTACAAGTGGAAATTTTTTAGCATCAGACTCTGAAATAACAGTTTCTCCGCGATAAAAAAACCATTAAATAAAAAATTACAGTATAAAATTATAAAATTATAAATCACGAGGAATTAAAAATTATGCAAAACTTTTTAAAATATCTTTCTACTGCACCTGTATTGTTTACAGCTTGGATGTCATTCACTGCTGGGTTTATAATTGAAGCTAACCGATTTTATCCTGATGCATTAACATTCCCAGTTTTTTAGTTAACTTTAATTTAATAATATAAATATTTAAAATAAAATTAGATTATATATATATAATCTAATTTATAATAAGGTATAAATAAGTAAATAAAATTATTATTATATAGATATGGATACTAACCTAACTCTACCTAAAGATTTAATCTTTCCTTCTAGTATTTTACGTGCAAGACCTAAGAATATTATAGATAATATAATCAATAATTTTGATGATTTAACTATGACTGGTGATAATCAAATGATTATAGCTCGATCTATGGTTTTTCAGTTTAAAACTGCCATGGATTTATCGTACGATATAGAAGGCATGCCCGGCAATAGACCATATATATTCCCCTATATCGTAAAGTTTGCTGAGGGGCCTTATAGAGCTTGTAGAAAGGTATTACGATTAAAAGACTTAGATATAGTAGAAGGAAAAGAAATACCAGATGAGCCAGATCCTAACAATGAAAAGTACTGGGAGAAGGATGGTATACTAAGAGAAGATTATGGATTATCTCATTATGATATTGAACAAGCGTTTCATACAACAACAAAAGATTATTCTATAGATCCAAGAGATTTACAAAATTTTACAAAGACTTGGAAAGATTATGTAATGAATTTTAAAGATTTAAAATTTAATGATCTTATTAGTAAAAAAAAAAAGAAGTTGTACCTGATCGTGATAAATTAGGTTCAATCGTAAAAAAAAAATACTGTTGAATCGCAAAGTAAACATATAATACCAGTCTTTGCTAATTTAGAAGAAGCTCAACATTTATTACTAACAGTTTTTGAGGAGCTAATGGAACCTTATAAAACACCAACAAGACGCTTACCGGATTTAGATTTAAAAAATATAGATTACACTAATGTAGATTATTTAGATATGCCATTAATACATGCAGATAATATTAATATACCTACTACAAAACTTGAGAAAATTTTAGATCCAATTTCAAGGCTTGATAGACTTAAACATCCAGTTAGAACAATTAATAGTATTAAATCTTTGTTAGCTAAATATCGATTAATAAAGTCTAATACTGAGTTAAAACCACATTTAAAAAATTATGGTTGGGACTGTGATATAAGTCTTAAAAATCCGAAAAAATATCAACAAGCACTTAATATTAAAATTATAAAAATGGGTTTAGGTGATTTTTTAACATTTTGGAATAATAAAGAAATTAAACATGGAGAGGTCTTGTTTCTTCCTTCAACGCAAACTTCTAGTAAATTAAAATTACTTTCGTTCGATAAAAATCCTGACGATAAATTTTATCAATATCAACATAAATTTCAGCGTAGAGCCAAAAGGCAAACAGATGATTATATTTATGAAATAAAATAAGTTAAAATGAATTAAGATTAAGTTTTAATTCATTACTTCTTTTTGCTGGTTAAAAAATAGAAAAACGTCGTTTTTTTTTTATTTTTTAACCAGCAAAAGAAACAATATTTTAAAATTTAAGCTCTGCAGCTTGAACTTTTTCGAATTGTTTTTTCTTAATTACAAAAAAGATTTGAGTTAATAAAACAGAAAAAGCAAAGAATATAAAACCAATAATCCTAGTCGGATCTTGTAGAACAATTTCTACATCAGTTTGACCAAACCCACCAACATTAGGATCTTTTGTTAGAGGTTGATCTAATTTAATATTATCTTTTTTTGAAACTACTAATGATAATCCTTTTGGAATAGTTTGGTTCACTTCTTTACCAGAAGAATTTATTATAGTTACTGATGTTTCTCCTTTATCCAATGTTTGAATGTCAACAATTTGTCCTCCATAAGAAGAAGTAACAATATTATTATTACTTTTTTCACCTGTAGGATAAATCTGTCCACGACCTCTATTTGCTCCAACGTAAATTGGATATTTTAAGAAGTTCACTTTTTTATTAGTTGCTGGATCTGGAGATAATATAGGGAAATTAATCTCTTGATGTGTATCACCTGCAATTGGTCCAACAACTAATATATTATCTTGTGTTGAGCTATAAGGAGAAATATATACTCCCTTATTTTTTTGTTGTATTTCTTTCGAAATTAAATTATTTGGAGCTAATTTAAATCCTTCAGGTAAAATTACAACTGCACCAACATTTAATCCGCTAAGTTGACCATTACCTAAGATTTGTTTAGCATCTTTAGCATAAGGAATTTTTACAGCTGCTTCAAATACTTTATTTGGTAAAACGGCTTTTGGAGACTCTATTTGTACAGGTTTTTCTGCTAAATGACAATTTGCACATGCAAGTCTTCCATTTGCTGCACGAGGATTTGTATATGCTTGTTGTGCATAAATAGGATAAGCTTGGGAAATTTTAACAGAAAGTGTTAGACTACTACTGATAAAGACCAAGCTTATCATGATAAATTTCATTATTCTTCTCAAAGTTTTCATATTGAAATTAGATAAATTCAAAATTTTTTAGCTAATATTACTTGATAAAAAGAGAACTACTAAAAAGAATTAACTGATACTTAAAAAGAAATAAATTCTTTTTAAACAATAGTTACTTCTTTTTTTGTTAGATTAATTGATATAAGACTCCCTAAAAAATATAAAAAGAATAAAGCTCCTGATAATAATAATTGTGTTATAGGATCTGCTGATGGGGTCAATATAGCTCCTAGAACTGTAGATAATAATATCATTGGACGCCAATAATTTAACATTTTTATTGGATCAATTAGTTTAGCTAAGCTTAAAATAATTTGGACAATTGGAACTTGAAATACAAGTCCTGTACTAAAAAATAAAGCTGACACAAAATTAAAATATTGACTAAAAGACCAAAATGGTTCTATTACTTCGGACCCGTAAAAAATAAAAAAATTTAAAGCAGCAGGAATTAAAATAAAGTAGGAAAAAAAAAGTGCTTGGCCTAATAACAAAGGAGTTGAAAATAAGACGCCATTATATAGTGATATCACCAAAGTTGAAAAAAAATATTCACCTGGGGATAATTGAAAAAATTGAATATTTGAGACAGGGCCTTCTAAAATTTTAACAACACTTTTAACATTATACAACGTTAAAAGTGTAACTAAACATAAAAAACCTAATAGGTGAAAAAAGCGCTGTCTTACTTCATCAAAATGTTCGTTAAAATATAATTCTGTAGTGGAACGACCTGTCTCAATAACTTTTATAAAGGAACAAAATTTAAAATTTAATGTCTTATATTCTGTTATCATAATTTCACCAAAATATTTGTTCAATCTTTAGGATTCTAAAAATTTAAAAGCTTGTAATCTAGATGAGGCTATTTTTATATCTTGTGAAGCATCAATTTTTTCTTTTGTCGTTTTAGCTACTGCTAAATTTTTGTTGATTGAGTTAAAAACTCTTTCGTTTGATCGTAATCTTTTTTTTATAATTTCTTCAAACCCACTAATTAAAACTATAACTTCATCATTCTTAATTACAGCAAAGCCTCCTAATACAATAATAGGTGTCCATGAAGAATTAACTTTAATTCGAAGAATACCTATTTCAAGGGCAGTAATCAAAGGAGCATGGCCTGTAAGTATACCTAATTGACCTGTAAGACTAGGCAATACCACTTCATCAGTAGTAGTATCCCAAATTAATCCATCGGGTGCAATTACACGAATATTTAAACTCATTGAAAAATTTCCTAATTAATTATTAAAAGTTTTTGCTTTAGAGATTGCTTCATTAATATCACCAACTAGATAAAAAGCTTGCTCAGGTAAATCATCTAGTTCACCACCTAAAATCATATTGAAACCTTTAATTGTATTTTCTAAGTCAACATATTTACCTGGTGAACCTGTAAATACTTCAGCAACAAAGAATGGTTGTGATAAAAATCGTTCAATTTTTCTGGCACGGTCAACAACTAAACGATCTTCTTCTGATAATTCATCAATCCCTAGAATTGCAATAATATCTTGTAGTTCTTTATAGCGTTGTAATGTCTCTTTAACTAATTGAGCTGTTTTATAATGTTCATCACCAACAATTAATGGTTGTAACATTGTTGATGTTGAGTCTAATGGATCTACTGCTGGATATATCCCTTTTGCTGCTAATCCTCTAGATAATACCGTTGTTGCATCTAAATGAGCAAAAGTAGTTGCTGGAGCCGGATCAGTTAAATCATCTGCTGGTACATAAACAGCTTGGATTGAAGTGATTGAACCTTGAGTCGTTGAAGTAATACGTTCTTGTAAAGCACCCATTTCAGTACCTAGTGTAGGTTGGTATCCTACTGCTGAAGGCATACGGCCTAATAAAGCTGAAACCTCTGATCCGGCTTGTACAAATCTAAAGATATTATCGATAAATAATAAAACATCTTGCTTATTAATATCTCTAAAATATTCAGCCATTGTTAAAGCTGTTAAACCTACTCTCATACGTGCTCCAGGTGGCTCATTCATCTGACCATAAACTAAAGCTACTTTAGATTCTAATAAATTTTTTTCATTTATCACACCTGACTCTTTCATTTCCATGTATAAATCATTACCTTCACGTGTTCGTTCACCAACACCACCAAAAACGGAAACTCCTCCATGAGCTTTGGCAATATTATTAATTAATTCCATGATTAAAACAGTCTTTCCAACACCTGCGCCACCAAAAAGACCAATTTTACCACCTCGACGATATGGCGCTAATAAATCTACTACCTTAATACCAGTTTCAAAAATAGCAGGCTTCGTTTCAAGATCAGTAAACTTTGGAGCTGGTCTATGAATAGGTAATCTCTCATCCCCTGTATTATCACCTAGATTATCTACCGTTTGTCCTAATACATTAAAAATACGACCTAAAGTTGCTTTACCTACAGGAACCATGATCGGAGATTTTGTATCAAAAACTTCAACTCCACGTTGTAATCCATCAGTTGCACTCATTGCAATTGCTCGAACTCTATTATCACCTAATAGTTGTTGCACTTCACAAATGATAGTTCCTTTTTTACTTTTTACTTCCAGAGCATTATAAATTTTTGGTAAAACACCTGAAGAAAAAACTGCATCGATAACTGGTCCGATAACTTGTGTTATATATCCAGTACTAACACTTTGTTCATTCGCTATTGTTTTTTCATTCATTTTTAAAATTATTGGCATTATTAAATAATAATGAAACCTTAAAATTTTTTTAAAATAGTTTAATAGAAATTTAAAAAATAAAGTCAAGTTCTATTTACTTTTATATTAAAAAAATTTGTATAAATAGATTGTACCGATAGAAAAAGATTAATGAGTTTCTATTAAAAAAAAATTTTTGTCTTGTTAAAAATTCATTTTTGATATACTTTTTTCAATTAAGTTTAAGTTGAAAGTCTACCTGTTGTACGTAACCAATTTTGTGCTTCAATATAATTGTTTGGAGCAAGATTGATTGCTTGTTTCCAATATTCTGCTGCTTTATTAAAAAGAAGTTTGGCAACATCAATATTTTGTTTTTCAGAAGCTTTAACACCTTGATAATGATATATTACGGCTATATTATTAAAAGCTTGAGGTAAATTTGGGTTTAAATCAAGGGCTTGATGATAATATTCTAACGCTTTTAAATATTCACCATTACTAGAATATATTAAACCAATATTGTATAAAACAAAACTCCTATCATAAGGATCTTCTTCAAGCTGCAAAGCTTCATAATAATTTTCTAAGGCTTCTGCATACTCTCCTTCTGATTGTGCTGACATTCCATCTCTATAATAAAAAAAAGCTTGTTTTTCTTCCTTGCTCGCTGGAAAAACTTTTAGAATGATGTCAGCCATAATTGTAAAAGTTTTATCTATAAAGTTATCATTTCTCTGGGAACGACTCATATTTTATATATTTTACATATTTTATATCTTATTTTTTAAACATTATTAACGGAGTATAGTTTAAAAAATAACATATTATTCAATTGAAGAATAAAAACTTATTAATTTTCCACTGATATAACAAAAGGTAATAAACGTAAATATCTAGCTCTTTTAATAGATTTTGATAGTTGTCTTTGTTGCTTTAATGTTAAATTTGTTGAGCGACGTGATTTTATTTTCCCATGTTCAGTTGAAAAAGAAAGTAAGATATCAACTTGCTTATAATCAATTGTTTCACTTGGTTTAAGTTTAAATGGTTGTCGTTTTGTTTTTACCATTTTTGACTGTTTTACTGTTTTTGACATATTCTTCTCCTTATTTTATTTCTTTTTGTAATGTATGGGAATTGCAGTTAGGACAAAATTTTTTTAATTCTAGTCGATCAGGTGTGTTTCTACGATTTTTTGTTGTTGTATAATCAATTTTTTTTTTTTTTTTTGTATCGTTAAGACCTTGATTGGAGTTAAGTTCTCTTTTTTCAGCTGATTTTTTACAATTTGTACATCTTAAAGTTATTACAATTCTAACACCTTTATTCTTTGCCATAATTTAACTAAATTAAAAATCGTTTATTAAATGATAATTATTGTATAATAATATTGATACATCAATATTATTATACAATAATTATCATTTATATAGAAAGCAAAAAAGGTTGCAAAATTTAATTATTACTACAATATATTTTAAAATAATCAATAAAGTAATTATGATGTCTCAAGAAGAATCTAGACGTTTAGGGCATAATTTTGTCGGCACTGAACAGATACTTTTGGGCTTATTAGGTGAGGGCTGTGGGGTAGCTAATAATGCTGTTCGAGAATATGGAATCACTATTCGAAAAGTGAGAATAGAAGTTGAGAGGTTAATCGGTAAGGGTACGGGTTTCGTTGCAATAGAAATACCCTTTACCCCAAGAGCTAAAAAGATACTAGAAATGTCTATAAGACAATCTAAAGAGTTAAATCATAGTTATATAAATACTGAACATATTTTTTTAGCACTTTTAAATGATACTGATGGTATTTGCTCAAAGGTTTTACAAAATCTTGGTGGAAATATATCACGTATCAAAGCTCATGTATTAAATGAACTAGATCAAAACAACGAAGCAGGATCCCCAAAAGTATTAGCTACTGCTGGATCAGGTGATCAAAATCAAACAAAAGATTTATTTCTTTTTGATGACCTTGATCGAGCATCTTTAACAACGCCAAATTTACTTGAATATACCACAGATTTAACAGAAGCTGCTGAAAGAGCAAAAATAGATCCTGTAGTTGGCCGTCAAAATGAAATTGAACGTGTTATACAAATTTTATCAAGACGACGTAAAAATAATCCAATTTTAATTGGTGAACCTGGAGTAGGTAAAACTGCAGTTGCAGAAGGGTTAGCTCAAAGAATCGTACAACGTGAAGTTCCAAGTGAATTACATGAACATAAAATTTTTGTTTTAGATATAACGTTATTATTAGCTGGAACTAAATATAGAGGGGAATTTGAGGAACGTTTAAAAAGGATTGTTCAGGAATTGAAAGAACAAAAAAATATAATTATTGTAATTGATGAAGTTCATACATTAGTTGGAGCAGGTGCAGCAGAAGGAGCATTAGACGCGGCCAACATTTTAAAACCTGCTTTAGCACGTGGAGAATTACAATGTATTGGTGCTACAACAATTGATGAATATAGACAGCATATTGAAAAAGATCCAGCTTTAGAGCGACGCTTTCAACCTGTTTGGGTAAATGAACCAAGTATTGAGGAAACTATTACTATCTTAAAAGGATTACGCCTACGCTATGAACAACATCATAGATTAGAAATCACTAATGAAGCATTAGTTGCAGCAGCTAATTTAGGGGCTCAATATATAGCTGATCGATTTTTACCAGATAAAGCAATTGATTTAGTCGATGAGGGTAGTGCAAGAGTTAGGCTTGTAAACTATCGCCTTCCTGAATCAGTTTATATTTTGGATAAAGAATTACGAACTATTTTGGATGATAAAGATCTTGCAGTTAGGGAGCAGAGATTTGAGCGAGCAACTGAAATTAGAGATGATGAATTAAATCTACGAGCGCAAATGGGTGCAATCATTCAAGCCCAAAAACGAATTGTACCTAAAGGGGTTCTTGAAAGATTAAAAGTTGGTGCTCAAGATATTGCTTCAATCGTAGCATTATGGACAGGTGTACCTGTAACAAAAATTACAAAAGATGAAAATACAAGATTATTAGAATTAGAAAGTGTTTTACATAAACGAGTAATTGGACAAAAAGAAGCTGTCTCAGCAGTTGCACGAGCTGTCCGTCGAGCAAGGGTTGGTATGAGAAATATGAAGCGCCCTATTGCTTCATTCTTCTTTTCAGGTCCTACTGGGGTAGGAAAGACAGAATTGACAAAAACTCTTGCTTCATTCTTCTTTGGTGCAGAAGATTCTATGGTCCGTTTAGATATGTCTGAATTTATGGAAAGACATACTGTAGCAAAATTAATTGGTTCACCACCAGGTTATATAGGTTATAATGAGGGTGGCCAATTAACAGAAGCTGTCCGTCGTAAACCATATACTGTTGTTTTATTTGATGAAGTAGAAAAAGCGCATCCAGATGTTTTTAATTTATTACTTCAAATACTTGAAGATGGTAGATTAACAGATTCTAAAGGAAGAGTTATTGATTTTAAAAATACAATATTAATAATGACTTCAAATTTAGGTTCTAAAGCAATTCAAAATAACGAGTTAACTTCACAAGGTATTGGATTTGGAGGTGATACAGGTGATGCAAAAAAAACTAAGTATGCTCAATTATGCAATACTGTTGGAGAAGTCTTAAGGCGTTCTTTAAACCAGAATTTTTTAAATCGTATTGATGAAATAATTGTTTTCGAGCAACTTACCAAAAGTAATATTAAAGAAATTGCCGTTATTATGGTTAATGATTTAATGGAAAGAGTAAAGACTGAAAAAGAAATTTCATTATCTCTTACGCCAAGAATGATGGAACTATTAATCGAAGAAGGCTTCAATCCTATATATGGTGCAAGACCATTACGTCGTGCTCTTGTTAAATTAGTTGAAGATAAAGTTTCAATAGAATATTTAAGATATAAAAAAGACCACGATGATGAAGATCCTCTAGATATTTTAGTTGATGTGGACTTGAATAAAGTTAAAGTTTCAATAACAAAAACTGCTAAGAAAGAAGAAGAAAAGCCAGAAGAACAAGCTCCACCTAAAGAAAGGGTAAGATATAAAATATCTCTTCCTAGAAAGAAAAAATCAATAGAACCTTCTAAATTAATAAATCAAAAAGAGGAAGAACCACTTTCTGCATTATAATACTACCCATAGATTTAACATCTATGGAGAAGCTAATGAATAATTATTTTAAATCTTTGTTTTCTCTCATTTTTATATTAAATAATTTATTACTTCTAAAGTAAAGATATTTACTTTAGAAGTAATAAATTATTTACTTTAGATAATTGGGCCACCTGGGACTTGAACCCAGAACTTTTCGGTTAAAAGCCGATTACTCTACCATTGAGTTAGCAACCCTCTATTAATATATGATAACATATTAACCAAAGATAGTTTATGTGGAAACTATCTTTGACTAATATATTTTTAATATGCTAATCCTAGACTACGTGTTGTTTCAGCACCTAAATAAACACGAACACTTAGAAAATCAGTAGGACAAGCTGTTTCACAACGCTTACAACCAACACAATCTTCAGTACGTGGGGCAGAAGCAATTTGACCTGCTTTACATCCATCCCAAGGAACCATTTCTAATACATCTGTAGGACAAGCACGAACACACTGTGTACAACCAATGCATGTATCGTATATACTGACTGAATGTGACATAAAATTTGAGTAGTATAGAATTTAATATTTGGAAAAGTTAAAAGATTGAGTAATTATTATTCAGTATAATTTAATTTACTGTTTAAAAATTAATTATAGTATATTGTACTTTACTATAATTCAAATTGTCAATAGCTAATTAAATAAAATATTGATCTTCTTCAATCTTTGGGCTAGAGAAAATTTATAACAATAAAAAAGTGCAATATTTATACTTAATTAAATAGACAAGCATTGTTATATTTATTATACAAATATAAAATCATAAATTTTAAAAAATTATTTTATCTATGTATCAAATAACTACAATGGTTAGTAACAGGTATTTATTGACTTATATCTTAACTAGAGTTAAAAACAACTCAAAAAGTTATAAGTTACCTGGGAAGAATAAAACTTATCCTAAAAAATTATTATGGTTGCAACTTTAGAAAGACGCGAAAGTGAAAAAAGAGATTGGGGAACATTTGCTACATGGGTTACTAGTACTGAAAACCGTTTATACATTGGTTGGTTTGGTTGTTTAATGATTCCTACATTATTAACGGCAGCTTCTTGCTACATCATCGCATTTATCGCAGCACCTCCTGTAGATATTGATGGTATCCGTGAACCTGTTGCTGGATCTTTATTATACGGAAACAACATCATCAGTGGTGCTGTTATACCTAGTTCAAACGCAATTGGTATACATTTCTACCCAATTTGGGAAGCTGCTTCAGTTGAAGAATGGTTATACAATGGTGGTCCTTACCAACTAATTGTATTCCATTTCTTAATTGGTGTTGCTTGTTGGATGGGTCGTGAATGGGAACTTAGCTACCGTTTAGGTATGCGTCCTTGGATCTTCGTAGCATTCTCTGCTCCAGTAGCAGCAGCTTCTGCAGTATTTTTAATTTACCCTATCGGTCAAGGTAGTTTCTCTGATGGTATGCCTTTAGGTATTTCAGGTACATTCAACTTTATGATCGTTTTCCAAGCGGAACATAACATTTTAATGCACCCATTCCATATGGCTGGTGTTGCAGGTGTTTTTGGTGGTTCATTATTCAGTGCTATGCATGGTTCTTTAGTTACTTCAAGTTTAATTAGAGAAACAAGTGAAGTTGAATCTGTTAACTACGGTTACAAATTCGGACAAGAAGAAGAAACTTACAACATCGTAGCTGCACATGGTTACTTTGGTCGTTTAATCTTCCAGTATGCTAGTTTCAACAACTCTAGAGCTTTACATTTCTTCCTTGCAGCATGGCCTGTAGTTGGTATTTGGTTAACAGCTTTAGGTGTAAGTACTATGGCATTCAACTTAAATGGTTTTAATTTCAACCAATCTGTTGTAGATAGTGAAGGTCGTGTTATTAACACATGGGCTGATATTATCAACCGTGCAGATTTAGGTATGGAAGTAATGCATGAACGTAATGCTCATAACTTCCCATTAGATTTAGCTTCTAATGAGATTCTTCCTGTTGCAATTTCTGCTCCTTCAATTCTTGGTTAATTTATTAACTTCGAACGCATCATTTTTTATTAAAAAACTTTTATAATAGCTGATAGTAAATCATCAGCCTTTAAAAAATTTATTATTATCATTATTATTAACATATATAATTTATACGTTAATAATAATGATAATAATAAATTTTTTATCTCTAATTCAAAAAAACTTATTAATTCCTAAATCCGAAAAATTCAACCCGCCCCCAATTCCTTCTTCTCAATTACATTTATTGAGTATTATAGATTTTTAGACTCTCTCCATTCATTTATATTTTTTATTTATAAACTCGTTAATGATAGATAATTTAGAGCAAAGATAAATAAAATAGAGTTAGATATACTATAGTATACTATAGTATATCTAACTCTATTTTATTGAATATAATGGTTCGATAGTATTTTTACAAAAAGGTTAATAAAATATGGAAATCATATTACTAACAAAGCTACCGGAACTTTACGTAGTGTTTAGTCCACTTGTAGATATCTTACCAATTGTTCCAGTTCTATTTTTATTACTTGCTTTTTTATGGCAAGCTTCAGTGGGATTTAGATAAAAGGGATTGGAATACTAATATTATAGAAGTACGAAATTTATTAACTTATTAAATAATTAAAAGTAAAACTTATATCAGTTATATGATATTAACTTATTTTATTTTTTATAGGAATTAAAATCAATATCCTAATTATTTTATTAATTGTTTATTTATACATATACTTATATTATGATTGAACCTCTTCTTTTTGGTATGGTTTTAGGTCTTATTCCAGTAACTTTAATTGGTTTGTTTGCTGCTGCGTTTTTCCAGTATCGTCGCGGAAATAAGCTTGGTTTATAAAAAACAGAGATAATATAAATATTATCTCTATTTTAATTTTTATTACCAACTAGCTTTACGAACTCCAGGTAATATACAATTGTGTGCCATTTCCCTTATCATATGGCGACATAATCCAAAATCTCTATAAACCCCTCTACTACGACCTGTTCTCCAACATCTATTTCTTAGTCTTATTTTAGCACTATTTCGAGGTAATTTTTCTATTTTTTTATGGATTTCCATTTGATCCACAAAATTATTTGCTTTTTTAAAATCTATTAAAAGTGCTTTTCTTTTTTCACTATATTTTTCAACTAATTTTTCTCTCTTTTTTTCTCGTTGAATCATTGATTGTTTAGCCATACAAAATCCTTAATTAAATTTTTAATATATTATTAACTTTGTATATTAAAGTAAAATTCTACTTTAATATACAAACCTAAATCATAGTATAGTATAAATTAACTAAATTTTCCAGCAGTTGAAGCAATAACAAAAGCGGCGTAAGTTAAAATATAACCAACTGTAAAATGAACTAGTCCTACTAACCTAGCTTGAACAATTGATAACGCAACAGGTTTGTCACGCCAACGAACTAAATTCGCAAGAGGAGTACGTTCATGAGCCCAAACTAATGTTTCAATAAGTTCTTGCCAATAACCTCTCCATGAAATTAAGAACATGAATCCTGTAGCCCAAATTAAATGGCCAAATAAGAACATCCAAGACCATACAGATAGACTATTCATACCATAAGGGTTGTATCCATTAATCAATGGAGATGAGTTTAACCATAAATAGTCACGTAACCAACCCATAATATAATTTGATGATTCATTAAATTGAGCCGCGTTACCTTGCCAAATTGTAACATGTTTCCAATGCCAATAGAAAGTAACCCAACCAATTGTATTTAACATCCAAAACATTGATAAATAAAAAGCATCCCAAGCAGAAATATCACAAGTACCACCTCGACCTGGACCATCACATGGGAAACTATACCCAAAATCTTTTTTATCGGGCATTAATTTAGAACCACGAGCATCTAGAGCTCCTTTAACTAAAATTAAGGTTGTCGTATGTAAACCTAATGCAATAGCGTGATGGATTAAAAAATCACCAGGACCAATAGTTAAAAATAAATCATTTTTATCATTATTGATAGCCTCTATCCAACCAGGTAACCATATTTCGCTACTAGCAGTACTAGCTGGGCTACCTTTAGATGATAAAAGTAGATCAAATCCATACACAGCTTTTCCTGAAGCTGCTTGTATAAATTGTGCAAAAACAGGTTCAACTAAGATTTGTTTTTCTGGTTGTCCGAATGCTACTACTGTATCATTATGGATATATAGACCTAGAGTATGGAAACCTAAAAACAAACAAACCCAACTTAAATGAGAAATAATTGCTTCTTTATGTTCAAGCATTCTAGCTAAAACATTATCTTTATTCGCTTCAGGGTCGTAATCTCTAACAAAAAAAATTGCCCCATGTGCAAAAGCTCCAACCATTAAAAATCCAGCTATATATTGATGATGTGTATATAATGCTGCTTGAGTTGTGAAATCTTTTGCCATAAAAGCATACGGTGGTATTGCATACATATGTTGAGCAACTAATGATGTAATAACACCTAATGCAGCTAAAGCCAATCCAAGTTGTATATGTAAAGAATTTGTTATTGTATCAAATAATCCTCGATGCCCAGCACCTAATCTTCCACCAGGTGGACGGTGTGCATCTAAAATTTCTTTCATATTATGTCCAATAGCAAAATTTGTTCTATACATATGACCTGCAATAATAAACACAACTGCAATAGCAAGATGATGATGTGCTATATCAGTAAGCCAAAGAGATTGTGATTGTGGATGGAATCCTCCTAAAAATGTTAGAATTGCTGTTCCAGCGCCTATTTTTGTACCAAAAATATGCTCTACAGTATCAGGATTTTGAGAATAAACATTCCAATTACCATCAAAAATGGTGTTAAACCTTCTGGATGAGGAAGAGTTGTTAAAAAAATTATCCCATCCAATATGAATTCCGCGAGATTCAGGAATAGCTACATGAACTAAATGACCTGTCCAAGCTAAAGAGCTAACACCAAATAAACCTGTTAAATGATGATTCAGACGTGATTCATTGTTTTTAAACCAAGATAAACTTGGTCGGAATTTTGGTTGTAAATGTAACCAACCAGCAAATAGTAATAAACTAGATAAAGCTATTAAAAAAATAGAACCAATATATAAATCATTATTTGTTCTCATTCCAATAGTGTACCACCAATGGTAAACACCTGAATAAGAAATATTTACTGGGTAAAAAGCACCACCTTTTGTGAATGCTTTCATTGCAAGTTGACCAAAATGAGGATCCCATATCGTGTGTGCAATTGGTTTTACTTTTAATGGGTTTAACGACCATTGCTCAAAGTTACCTTGCCATGCAACGTGAAATAAATTACCAGATGTCCAAAGAAAAATAATCGCTAAATGACCAAAATGAGAGGCAAAAATCTTTTGATATAAATTTTCTTCTGTCATTCCATCATGTGTCTCAAAATCATGAGCTGTTGCAATACCAAACCAAATTCTTCTAGTAGTCGGATCTTGTGCTAAAGCTTGGCTAAATTTTGGAAATTTAGTTACCATAAATATTTTACCTCGTTAATTTTATCCTACAGAAATAATTCTTGCTAAGAAGAAAGACCATGTTGTTCCAATACCACCTAGTAAATAATGCGCTAATCCAACTGCTCGTCCTTGAGTAATACTTAATGCACGAGGCTGAATTGCTGGTGCAACTTTAATTTTGTTATGAGCCCAAACTATTGACTCTATAAGTTCTTGCCAATAACCTCGGCCACTGAATAAGAACATTAAACTGAATGCCCAAATAAAATGTGCCCCAAGGAAAATTAAGCCATAAGCAGATAAAGCAGATCCATAAGATTGAATTACTTGTGACGCTTGAGCCCATAAAAAATCTCGTAGCCATCCATTAATAGTAATTGCACTTTGTGCAAAATTACCTCCACTAATATGAGAAACTGTTCCTGTTGGCGTCACTGAACCCCAAACATCAGATTGCATTTTCCAACTAAAGTGAAATATTACTACTGAAATTGAATTATACATCCAAAAAAGACCTAGGAAAATATGATCCCAAGCTGAAACTTGGCAAGTACCACCTCTACCTGGTCCATCACAAGGAAAACGGAAACCTAAATTAGCTTTATCAGGAATTAATTTTGAACTACGTGCATATAAAACACCTTTTAATAAAATTAAGACTGTTACATGAATTGTAAAAGCATGGATATGGTGAACCATAAAATCAGCTGTACTTAATTTTATTGGCATTATCGCAATCTTAGATCCAATAGAAACAATATCGCCACCAAAAACATAACTTGCTGTTGTTAAAGCATTAGGAGCCGTACTACTTGGTGCTAACAAATGTAAATTTTGAATTGCTTGTGCAAAAATTGGTTTTAAAGGAATACCAGTATCTGAAAACATATCTGGAGAACGTCCTAATGCTCTCATTGTATCATTGTGTATATAAAGCCCAAAGCTATGGAAGCCTAAGAAAATACAAACCCAATTTAAATGGGAAATAATTGAATCTCTATGTCGAACAACCCTATCTAATAAATTATTATAATTTTTTGCTGGGTTATAATCACGAACCATAAAAATTGCTCCATGCGCAGCACCACCCACAATACAAAAACCACCTATCCACATATGATGTGTAAATAAAGATAGTTGTGTAGGATAATCCGTAGCAATATAAGGATATGGCGGCATAGCATACATATGATGTGCCACTATAATACTTAATGATCCCATCATTGCTAAATTAATAGCTAGCTGAGCATGCCAAGAAGTTGTTAAAATTTCATAAAGGCCTGCATGACCTGCTCCAGTAAAGGGACCTTTATGAGCTTCTAGGATTTCTTTCATACTATGTCCAATACCCCAATTTGTACGATACATATGACCGGCAACAATAAATAAAACTGCTAATGCTAAGTGATGATGAGCAATATCACTCAACCATAGTCCACCTGTAACAGGATTTAATCCACCTTTAAATGTTAAAAAATCAGAATATTCACCCCAATTAAATGAAAAGAAAGGAACTAACCCCTTATTAAAACTTGGATATAATTGAGCAATTAATTCTCGATTAATAAGAAATTCATATGGTAACGGAATTTCTTGTGAAGCAACTCCCGCATCTAATAATTTATTAATAGGTAATGCTATATGAATTTGGTGCCCAGACCAAGAAAGACAACCTAACCCTAATAACCCTGATAAATGATGGTTTAACATTGATTCAGCATTTTGAAACCACTCTAATTTTGGAGCAGCTTTGTGATAATGGAACCAACCTCCAAATAACATCAGCCCTGACATAATTAATCCACCAATAGCTGTCCAGTATAATTCAATTTCACTTGTTATACCTTCTGAACGCCATAGTTGAAAGAACCCAGATGTTATTTGAATACCTTGAAAATTACCACCAACATCTGCATTTAAGATCTCTTGTCCGACAATCGGCCAAACTACTTGAGCACTTGGTTTAATACCAACAGGATTATTCAACCAAGCTAAGTAATTTGAAAAGTATGCACCGTGAAAGTGCATCCCACTTATCCATAAAAATATTATTGCTAATTGTCCAAAATGAGCACTAAAAATTTTTCGAGAAACTTCCTCTAACGAGTTTGTTTGACTATCAAAATCATGTGCATCAGCATGTAAATTCCAAATCCAAGTTGTTGTTTTTGGACCTTTAGATAATGTACGAGAAAAATGTCCTGGTTTAGCCCATTTTTCAAAACTAGTTGTATTAACAGTATTACGATCAACTAGAACTTTAACTTTTGTTTCTTGCTTTGTGGAGTTCATTTACCTTTTCCTCTTTGGAGACATAAAGATAGGAAACGCTCAAGTCTCATGAAATAAAAATTTCTAATTATTCCGAATTGAGTTTTCATTAATATAGTATAATGGATTTTATACTAAATGGAAACTTAAAAAAATTTACAAAAATAAAAATAAAACTTTTCTGTTAATTCAAATATATTTTATACCCCCAAGGGAATTCGAATCCCTGTTTTCTCCGTGAAAAGGAGATGTCCTAGGCCTCTAGACGATGGGGGCCAAAAAAATTTTAGACAAAGTAATACTATCAATAATATTATTATATTAAATAATATATTATTGAGACTACTTTGTCAAATACTATAAATTAATATAATTCAAAATTAGTAACGGTCACCTTCAGGTCTAGCTTGAACAGCATAACTTGAAATTGTGTATTGAATATTACGACCATTTACTTCATTACGTTCTAGGTAGAAACCAGGTTCTTCGCTAGGGCGTTGTACAATGAAAGATAATACACAACTTTCTGTACCAATACTTGCATCAAAAGCATTAATTTTGATGTAACCTTCTGGGTTAACACGACGACACTCATTAAGTTCGTACATAACTGCAGCTGGATCTTGAACATCAAATAATGGAAGACCCCATAATTCCCAGTATGAATTACGTGGATGTGGATCATCAGTCCACTCTACACTAACAGCCCAACCTTTTGACATTGCATAAGCAACTTGTTTTGTAATTTGTTCGTCATTTAAGTCTGGTAAAAAAGAAAAACATCCTTGTGTAACTCTCACTATTCAAATACTCCTTGAAGATATATATATAAATTTTTATTTATAGTTACCTACTAAATTTTTTTATTTGCTTCCTACTTCGCTTAAAATAACATATATGGGATATTAATGTAGATATAAATTTATAGGTATAATATAGAAAATGTAGCCATAATATTAAAACTCTTAACCGTAATGTTTACGGTTAAGAGTTTTAATATCATGACTACATTTTCTATATTATACCTATAAATTTTTAAAAGAGTTTTATTATTAATCAACTCTTTTAGTTTATTTACTTTCAGTTGCAACTTCAACGAAATCAGGTGTATCTGTTGATGTGTAATCGAAAGTAATATCTTTCCATAAATCTAAAGCTGCTTTTAAAGGACCACAAGTACTTGCAGCGTTACGTAAGATTTCAGGGCCTTCGCCTACATAATCACGTCCTTCATTACGAGCTAAAACCATTGCTTCTAAAGCAACACGATTTGCTGTAGCACCTGATTGAATACCATCAGGATGACCAATTGTACCACCACCAAATTGTAGAACCACATCATCACCTAAGTAATAAAGAAGTTGGTGCATTTGACCACAATGGATTCCACCAGAAGCTACAGGAACACATTTTCTAAGTGACGCCCAATCCATGTCGAAGAATAAACCTTCTGCTAAATTAACTTTTAGTTGAGTTAATAATAAACTGTTGTAGAAACCTCTAACCATTAAAGGATCTCCTTCTAGTTTACCTACAACTGTACCAGCATGAATATGGTCTACACCACACATACGCATCCATTTACAAATAACCCTGAAGTTAATACCATGGTTTTTTTGACGTGCGTAAGTAGAGTTACCTGCACGATGTAAATGTAAAATCATTTCAGCTTTACGAGCCCAAATAGCCATTGTTTGAATAGCTGTGTAACCGATAACTAAATCGACCATTACAATAATACTACCAATTGAATGAGCATATTCTGCACGTTCGTACATTTGTTCCATTGTTGCAGAAGTTACGTTAAGGTAAGAACCTTTAACTTCACCAGTTGCAGCAGCAGCACGGTTAACACCTTCCATACAGTATAGGAAACGTTCTTTCCAACGCATGAATGGTTGTGAGTTAATGTTTTCATCATCTTTAAGGAAATCAAGACCACCACGTAAACCTTCATAAACAACACGTCCATAGTTTTTACCTGAAAGACCTAATTTAGGTTTTACAGTAGCTCCTAATAAAGGACGACCAAATTTGTCTAATCTTTCTCTTTCCACAATTACACCTGTTGCAGGGCCTTGGAAAGTTTTTAAGTAAGCGTAAGGAATTCTCATATCCTCTAAACGTAAAGCTTTAACCGCTTTAAAACCGAAAACATTACCAATGATAGATGCTGTTAAGTTAGCAAGAGAACCTTCTTCAAATAAATCACATTCGTAAGCTATGTAAGCAAAGAATTGATCACTTGTGCCAGGTACAGGATCCACTCTATAAGCTTTCGCTCTATAGATATCGCAAGCAGTTAATAAATCCGTCCAAACTACCGTCCATGTTGCAGTAGAAGATTCCCCAGCAACGGCAGCGGCAGCTTCAACAGGATCCACACCTGGTTGTGGAGTTATACGAAATAGAGCTAGTATATCAGTGTCTTTAACATTATAGTCAGCATCCCAATATCCCATTTTGGCATATGGAATTACACCTGATTCATAACGCTCACTTTTAATTCTAGTCCTTCCCTGTACATTCTCAGGCATCCACTTCTCCAAAAAAAGTGGGGCGTCTCTTAATTGTTGAGCAAACAGGCGTGATTGTAGAAAATCCAAAAGGTTTTATACCGAAGTCTTATTAATATCCTAGTAATTAGCTTTAATTAAATATTAAATAAAATATATTAATTTATTTTATTTACATATTTAAAAATAAAAATTAATACAAGATAATATCTTGTTACTTACATTACTTTAAATTTTATTTAATATAATATATTAGCATTGAGTAATACTATTGATGTAATCTCTTATTATGCAAGGCGATATAGCCAAGTGGTAAGGCCGTGGATTGCAAATCCTCTATCCCCAGTTCGAATCTGGGTGTCGCCTAGTTTAAATGATAAAAATAAGATTAATACGAAAATTTATACTTTATGGTATAATAAATAGTAATGTAATGGGGGTGTGGCGGAATGGTAGACGCAACGGACTTAAAATTTTGAGCTATAAATTATTATGTAAGTTCTCAAATTCAGGGAAATCTAAGTTATTTAATAATAGGATAATCCTGAGCCAAGTTTTAATCAATAAATATATTTATTTATATTAAAAAAAGGTGCAGAGACTCGACGGGAACTACCTTAATTGGTAAAGAGAGAGTCCAATTTCAAAAAAGCTAAATTAAACTAAGCTATAGTGATGAAAATCATACCGAAATGAAAATCCGTTGATGCAGATCGTGAGGGTTCAAGTCCCTCCACCCCCAATAAAAGAATTGAATAAATGATGAAGGAAAAAAGTATATAATAAGTCAATTATGTGTATTTGCTTAAATTGTAAGCGTTTGAATTATTGTGAAATTTATTCTATTGTTGAGCAAAAGCATGGAGAAAAACAAAATAATATACAAATTTTATTTTCTCCCCAATCTCCTATTTTAACATGTATAAATTTTTTTTCTAAAAAAAATTCATACACAATTGAATGGGATGTGAATGAATGTTTGTCATACCAGGAAAACCCAGGTAGTTGGTTAATAAAAGATTCAATTGAATTAGATTTTTCGTCTTATCTCTCTTTTGATTTATTGTTCTGAGTTTAAAAACTAAAATAAATTTTATTCTTAATATAAATAAATATAAAAAATAGTGATTTAAAAGTTTTATTATTTACTATTTAGAATAACTAGATTTAATTAAATTAATAAATAATTTTTATAATTTTTTAAAAATAATCATATTCTTCCATAGAAATCTGGTACTCTTGAGGAAATAAATCTTTTATATTATCTTGATTGAATTGCGAAAAATTATCTTCAGCGTGAGGATATTCTCTTAAGGATGAGGTACTAACATTTGATTCACGTAGTAATCCAATTTCACCAGTTCTTATCAATTCTAAAATTTTATATTTTTCCAATACCTTTTGTAGTGCAATGATTTTTCCAGGATCAGCTGTAATTTCTAAAATTAATGTATAATCTGTCACATCAACAATTTTAAACCGAAAAATTTGAACAAGATTTAGTATATCAGCTCGTTCTTGAAAATTTACTTCAAGTTTAATCAAAATGAGTTCTCTCTGTACTGTTGGTAGATATGTTATATCCTTAACATTAACAACATTAATAAGTTTACGTAATTGACGTGTTAACTGTTTTGCTGAGTCTCCACCATCTCTTTGGTTTATTACAACTATTGTAATTCTATTATAACCATTCCTTTCACATGCACCTACAGTAATACTTTCAATTTGAAATCTTCTTCTAGTAATTAAACTTATAATACGGACTAATCCTCCTGCATCTTTTTCGGTTATAACTGAAAGAGTTCTTTTCATAATTTTTCTAATGGTTTAAAAATTAATAAAAATATTCTAAGTATTTAAACCATTTTACGATTTAAAAGGACTTTAGATCGTTTTAAATTATGTATAAAGCGACTATATTTTAAATTATATTGTCTAGCCGCTGCGTTAATCCTTGTAATCCATAATTGGCGAAATATTCTCTTTTTTTCTTTTCTTCCAATATAAGAGTATACTAGACTTTTTATTACTTGTTGATTTGCTATACGAAATAAACTTGAATGAGCACCACAAAACCCTTTTGCAAGCCTTAATATTTTGTTTCTACGATTTCTTGCAACATTCCCTCTTTTAACTCTTACCATAATTAATAATAATAATTTTTTTAGAGCTTAACAAACTAACATTATTCTTATTGCTTTTGTATCAGGTTTACTTACTACTACTGGATTTGCCAAGTTGTTTTTTTGTTTCGGGGATTTTTTTTCTAAAAGGTGTCCTTTAAAGGCTTTTCTTCTAACAAACCTTTTTCCTGCTATCCGTTTATAACGTTTTTGTGCAGCTTTTCTTGTTTTAAGCTTTGGCATAAATTTTTTTATAATGTTTATATAATGTTTATATAATTTTTAACTATTAAAGAACGAAATCGTTAATTGAATAATATTTTATAATATTTAGTTTTTATATTTCTTTTATTCTTTAGTTACAGATTTTTAGTTGTAAATCGTTACATCACCTGGATTCCAATCCACAGGACAGGCTTCGTCAGGATTTTCTGTGACATGTTGAATCGCTTGTAAAATTCTTAGAGTTTCATCAACGCTACGTCCAAAAGATAAGTTATTAATTGTTGAGTACTGAATTATTCCTTCTTTGTCAATGATAAATAAACCACGTAAAGCAACTCCAGAATCAATTAAAATATTATATGCATTACTAATTTCTTTGTCCAAATCAGAAACTAGAGGGTAAGTTAACAAACCCAAACCACCCTCATCACGCTCTGTTTGCAGCCAGGTTAAATGTGAATATTTACTATCAACAGAAACCCCTAAAATTTCAGTATCAAGAGAAGAAAATTCATAAAAACGATCACTAAATGAAGTGATTTCTGTAGGACAAACAAAAGTAAAATCTAATGGGTAAAAAAATAAAATAACATATTTCTTCTTACGATAATCTGATAACCGAACTTTACCGAATTCCTCTTCAAAAACTGCTGTTGCTTCAAAATCAGGAGCTACCTTTCCTACTTGTGCATTATTATTATTCATAATAATTTTATGTTTTATTAATATTAATATTCTTTTTTTATTACATTATCAAAAAAGTATGATCTAAAGAAAAGAATTCTTTTCTTTAGATTGTACTTTCTTATAATATAGTAGTCCAGTCTTTTTCAGAATTTAAGGGTTTTAGGAAATATAAGTTAATTAAATTTTTTGCTATAATAAAATAATTTAAAATACGTTGACCAAAAAAGCTAAAACTTTGTAGAAGATGTCCTAAATGTGCTTTTTCTTTACTATCAATTTCGGTTAAAGCTAAATTAGCTTCTGCACAATTATCTAAGTATTTAAAAAAAGACGGATGATTTACATCTAGAATGACAGGAAATAAGCGACCTGAACTTTGATTCGTTTTTTTAATAACATAAATATCAAATTGTTTAGCATCTAAACCAAGAGTGGCATAAAAACTTGCTCTCTGTAAATCATTTAAGTACATTGTTGCGAATACAGATAATAGGAAAAATCTACACCAAAGCTTAGCAACAGTAGTATTTAATAATTTTGGTTGAGACTTTAAAATAGCAGCAAAAAAGTCACCATGTCGATTTTCATCTTGGCACCAACTTTCAAAAAATCTAAATATAGGATATATACGAAATTCTTTGTTTTGTTCTAAATGTCTATATATAGTTATATAACGCCAGTAACCAATTTTTTCCGATAAGTATGTAGCATAAAAAATAAATTTCGGTGAAAAAAAGGTATATTTACGAGTTTTTGTTAAAAACCCTAAATCTAACGTTAAATTAAAATCACTCATTGATTTATTTAAAAAGCCTGCATGTCTAGCTTCATCTCTAGACATAAAAGCAAATCCTTCAGCTAAAAGAGGATTTTGTGCTTTAAGATTTCTTGATAATTCTTTATATAATAAAAATCCTGAAAATTCTGCTGTGCAAGATCTTTCTAAAAATTCTGTAATAAGAGATTTTGTTCGAGCATCGAAATGTGCCCAAGATTGATTAAATTCTTGATCCCTGATAAAATGATGTTGATTATAGTCCATACGAAATTCTTCAATGATAGCTTCAAGTTCTGATTTATTTGATTCGATATCTAAATTAGCCATTTCTTCGAAATCAGTGGTATAAAATCGTGGTGTAAGTAAAGATTCACTCGCCGGAGTTTTTGTTAGTACAGCATTTTTTTCCTCATTTTTGCTACTTTTAATCGAGTCAGTCATAAATCCCTCCAAAATAAATAATTTGTTGTTTTATTACTTTTAATAATGTCTTGTTATAATCTTTAACTCTTTTATAGATATATTATTCTAATGATTTGAATTTATTATCCCTTTGTTAAATAATACAAGATATACTAGTCCAAGGTTTGAATTAGAACTAATAATTCATAATTAAACCGAAGCATATACCACTTAAGATGGTTTCGATCTCTCTTTTCTAAGTTCCTCTTTTTTAACTCTACATAGTATTATATACCAAAATACGATATTAATAAAACTAATAAAAATGGTTTCTTTTGAATTAAAATGTATATTAAATTAAATTGACTTTGACCTAAAGTGAAACTAAAGTATATAATAAAAGTTATATTGATTATATATTTTCAAAAATTAAGGACTATTAATGGATATAATTAGTTTAGGTTGGGCTACCATTATGATGATATTTACATTTTCGTTGTCATTGATAGTTTGGGGCCGTAATGGATTTTAAAATTATATAATTTTAATTATAAGGATCTAATAATTTATGGGTGGAGAAATTTTATCAATTAGTGTTTTATGCTTTAGTATGGTAATTATCGGTTTATCTCTTGGATTTTTATTATTAAGAGTTCAAGGCGAATAGAAAATAAATTAAGGTAACTAATAATCAATAATAATTATATTATTAACTTTATTATATTATTTATCCTATTATAAGTACAATAACATGAATTTTATGAACGTTTTTGGTATAATATCTATAGTTCTCAATATTCTTTTGATTATATTAATAATTATTAGAAGTCCGAATGAACAAAGTTTACAGGAAAATTTAGCTCCTTTCCAGCTTTTTGAAAGTTCAACCAAAGCGGAAGAGTCAATCGATAAATTAATACGATTATTAACTGTTCTTTATTTTATTTTAGGAATTTTTTATAGTCTACAAAAATATTTTTAAAAGCAAAAAAAAATATTTTTGAATTTCAACTCCTAAAATTGAGATTCGAATCCTTTGGTTTTACTAATAGTAGGGGCTGCATTGGTTTCGACATTTACAATTAGATTACTTAGTAAGCAGATATAAATATTAAACCATAAAATAATTGCAAATAATATTATTAATTTTAATAAAAACCGAGTTTTTGCTTAAATTTCTTGAGTTTTACCTTCAATTCATTTCAAAATTCTGAATTGAAATTGGCAAACAATTAATTTTCTCTAAAACTTTACAAAGTTTTAGTTTTGGTATTATACTTATAAATAAGATATATATATATGTATTATTTTAATTAGTCTTTTATAGGCTAAAAACATTGTTGTTAAAGTTTGATTTATATATTTTTTAATATATAAAAAAGATAAATCAAATCTTAACTAAATCTGTGATATAATTAAATACTTCTACAAGTTTGTTAAATGGACGTGGGTTCGAATCCCACCAGCTCCTTAGTAGATCAAGACAATATTTTCGCATTTGTGGCCGAGTGGTTGAAGGCAACGGACTCATAATCCGTCTTCTTATTAGAACATCGCTGGTTCGAACCCAGCCAGATGCAAATTGATTTATTTATTTATTTCGAAATCTTTCTTTTAGACGACTTTTTTTACCTATAATATTACGTAAATAATATAATTTTGATCTTCTTACACGAGATGATTTTATTACTGTGATAGATTCAAATTTAGGTGAATGAATTAAGAAATTTCTTTCTACACCAATACCTTGAAATACTTTTCTAACCGAGATCATTAAATTAATGCCACTATTTTTTTTTCCAAGAATAATACCTTGGTAATATTGTATTCTTTCTTTGTTACCTTCTTTAATTAAAATACCTATTTTTACTGTATCACCTACAAATATTTTTGGAATATCTTTTTTTTTTTGAGCTTCTTCAACTAGATTAATTATTTTTTCACTATTTAGTGATGGCAGGTGTTTCAAATTTAAGTTTTCCATTAAAATTTTTATTTATAATATTTTACTAAAGAATAATTAAAATTTATGTTAATAGCTTCGAGTTAAAATAAGATTGATCTTATTTTAACTTATAAAAACATAGTATACTCTATAAATGGGTTTTTGTTTTCATGTCTAAATCTATATTTAAATTTTCAGTATTTAATTTTTAAATTTTAATCTAATATTATAATTAATACCTTAGATATATTATTGTTAATTAAAATTAATTACGTTTTAATTTATGTGTATTCCCTATTTTCTTTTATACTATTAGTATTACTCAATTAGTATTACTCAATTCGTTTGAAAGATATAAAATTATTTTAAAATAAATAAAAAAGATCACTCCTTAAAAATATATTCAAAAGGAAATAAATTATTTTTCATAAATTAACTTATAAAAAAAATGGCTCATAAGAAAGGTGCTGGAAGCACAAAAAATGGAAGAGACTCTAAATCAAAACGCCTTGGTGTTAAATGTTTTCAAGGTCATCAAGTACAGGCAGGTAATATTTTAATTAGACAAAGAGGCTTAAGTTTTAAAGCAGGTGAAAATGTTGGAGTTGGCAGGGATTATACATTATACGCCCTAAAGGAAGGCTCAGTATTTTTCAAAAAAAAAAAATAAAAAAACATGTATTTCAATTCTTCAAGAAATTAATTAATTTCATCTCTAAAATTTAATAATTTTTTATAGAGCAAAATATATTTATAATATAAAATACTTCATTTAAAAGTGAAATTTATTCACGATATGCTATATTTTTTTATAAATAGAATATACTATCTAACGGATAAGATTCGATTTTAGTATTTGCAAATTAATATTTCATTTTTCTAAAATTTTATGTTTTATGTATAATCTATATTTCTAGAAATATATGGTATTTTCCTATTTCAAGAAAAGATATTCTATTAGATAAAAGAAATAAAAAACAAAATTATGACACCATCTTTAACAAATTTTTTAACTAGCTTAATTGCTGGTGGGTTAATTGTAGTTTTACCTATTAGTTTGCATTATTTTTTTGTGAGCAAAAAAGACGCGTTAACTCGTGTACCACCAAAAAAATAGTTCTTCAAAACAAAAAATTAGACTTTTTTGCTTTTCATTTATCGTAACAAAATTTTCATTAAGTTGTTGGTAATACCAACCGAATAAAAAAGAATTTTAATAGGTTTAATAAATTATGGTAAACATAGTCTTTGGAGCAAATTTCCTTTTAGGTTTAATAATTATTCTTGGGGTTTTAATTGTTTATTTTTTAAGGATTGTAAGACCAGAGCTTTCCCGTGACGAGGACATCTTTTTTACAACCTTAGGTTTGATTTATGGTTCTATTTTAATTATCCATGGGTGGAGGCTTGATCCAATCTTACTATTCAGTCAAGTTCTTTTAGTTAGCATTGCCTTAGCAGCTGGATGGGAAAATATTAGACTTAGAGGTTTAATTGCAAAAAAAATTAAGGAAAAATTAAATTTACCAAAAATTTATTCTGATAAATTAGATTAAAAGTTTCGTTAGTTTTTGTTTTTTTGTTTCAGTAATAAAATATTTTAGAGATTTATTTTAATATGTTCACAAAATTTTTTATAAGTTTTACGATTGCTTGCTTAGCTAATTTAGCTGGCTCTCCAGTTTTAGCAATAGAATTAGATGAAGCAACAAGAACAATACCTGTAACTAGTGATGGTAAAACAACAGTCTTAACAACTGAGCAAGTAAAACGAGGAAAACGATTATTCAACTCTAGTTGTGGACAATGTCATGTTGGTGGGGTAACAAAAACAAACCCAAATTTAGGTCTTGATCCTGAAGCTTTAAGCTTAGCAACACCTGCACGTAACAATATTAACGGTTTAGTTGATTATATGAAGAATCCAACGACTTACGATGGTCTTGAATCAATTGCAGAAATTCACCCAAGTATTAAAAGTGCTAATATTTTTACAAGAATGCGTTCATTAGATGAAAATGATCTAGTAGATATTGCAGGTCATATTTTACTACAACCAAAAATTGTCTCTGAAAAATGGGGTGGTGGAAAAATTTATTATTAATAACGGTCTTAAATCATTAAATCAGTAAAGATTTTTAATCTCTCATTATTGTCTTAAAAAAATAATAGATTTTTATTTTGCTAATTTAAAATATACTCTATAAGAGAATTTTCAATGAAGAATTTTTTTTTCGGTTTCTTTATCGCTTCATTAACTCTAACTAGTTTTTATACTCCAGCCGAAGCAGTAGATCTTATTCACGGAGAAAATATTTTCACTGCTAATTGTTCAGCATGTCATGCTGGTGGTAATAATGTTATTATGCCTGAAAAAACTTTAAAAAAAGATGCGTTAGCAAATAATCAAATGAATAATGTTAATGCTATTACTTATCAAGTAACAAATGGTAAAAATGCTATGCCAGCTTTTGGTGGGCGTTTATCTGATGCAGATATTACAGATGTTGCTAATTTTGTATTAGGACAATCTGAAAGCGACTGGAACTAATTTATTTATTTTAAGTTTAATCAGTTATATATAACATTTTTTAATACAATATTCTTAATCAGTTTTCATTTTTAACCTCGGTTTTAAAAATGAAAACCTAATACTTTAAAAAATTTTTTTAACTTTAAAAAATCTTTTCTAAGATTCTTATGGCAAAAAAAATATTATATCAAGAGGATGCTCGGCAGGCGTTAGAAAAAGGGATGAAAATTTTAGTTGAAGCAGTTTCAGTTACATTAGGTCCTAAAGGTCGAAATGTCGTATTAGATAAAAAATATGGTTCACCCCAAATTATTAATGATGGGGTCAGTATTGCTAAAGAAATCGAATTGAAAGATAATATATTTAATACTGGAGTTTCTTTAATAAGACAAGCAGCTTCCAAAACAAATGATGTAGCTGGTGATGGTACAACCACAGCTACAGTTTTAGCTTATGCTATTGTAAAAAAAGGAATGAAGAATGTAGCTGCTGGTGCAAATCCAATTTCTTTAAAATTTGGTCTTGAGAAAGCTACCAAATATTTAACGAATCAAATTTTAGATTATGCTCGTCCTATTGAAGATAATATGGCAATAGAGCAGGTTGCAACAATTTCTTCTGGTAATGATAAAGAAATTGGTTCTATGATTGCAAAAGCTTTAAAAACTGTAGGTCGTGATGGAATTATTTCTTTAGAAGAAAGTAATAATACATTTATTGAGCTAGCAATAACTGAAGGAATGAGATTAGATAAGGGTTTTATTTCACCTTATTTTATTACAAATACTGAAAAAGCAGAAGCTGAGTATGAAAATCCTTTCATTCTAATAACTAATAAAAAGCTTACCTTAGTTCAACAAGATTTAATTCCAATCTTAGAAAAAGTTGCCTTTACTAAGCGTCCCTTACTTATAATTGCGGAAGATATTGAAAAGGAAGCATTATCTACTTTAGTACTTAATAAATTACGTGGGATTGTTAATGTTGTTGCTATTCGTGCACCTGGGTTCGGAGATTTGCGTAAAGCTTTGTTAGAAGATATTGCTATTTTAACTGGTGGTACTTTAATTACAGAAGAATTGGGATTACGTCTAGATAGTGTTGAGTTGACGCTATTGGGTACAGCTTCACGTATTACTGTTACAAAAGATTCTACAACAATTATTACTGAAGGTAATTTAACTGAAATTAAAAATCGTTGTGAACAATTGAAAAAGCAAATAACGATTAATGAATCTACTTATGATATTGAAAAATTAAAAGATCGTATCGCAAAACTGGCTGGAGGTATTGCAGTTATAAAAGTTGGTGCAGTAACAGAAACAGAAATGAAGGACAAAAAATTAAGACTTGAAGATGCAATAAATGCAACACGTGCTGCAGTAGAAGAGGGTGTTATTCCTGGTGGAGGATCAACATTAACTCATTTATCAATGCCATTAAAAATTTGGGCAAAACAGAACTTAAAAGATGACCAACTTATAGGAGCTTATATCTTAGCAGATTCTATTAAAGAACCTTTAAAAAGAATTGCGGAGAATACTGGAAAAAATGGTAGTGTTATTACCGATATAGTTGAGGAAAATCATTTTGAATTTGGTTATAATGCCGAAATAAATGAATTTGGTGATATGTTTGATTACGGTATTGTTGATCCAGCAAAAGTTACACGTTCTGCATTACAAAACGCTATCTCAATTGCTAGTATGATTTTAACAACTGAGTGTATTGTTGTTGGTGATAAAACAAATTAAGTTTCTAATATTATAATCTTACCAAAAATAGTTTCGGGATTGACGGGACTCGAACCCGCAACTTTCACCGTGACAGGGTGATACTCTAACCAGATTGAGATACAACCCCTTTAAATACTACTCTTATAATAATATATTATGTCAAAGATAAAGACTTTTTGTCAATAGATTAAAAAGGAGAGAAAATTTTTTATTTAATTTGTGGTTGCGAATGGAGTAAATTTTTTGATACTATCATACGTGATATATTCATTATAAGACTCTGTAGCTCAGTGGTTAGAGTAGGGGACTCATAAGCCCTTGGTCGCAGGTTCAAATCCAGCCAGAGTCATATTTTTGGTGAGATGGCTGAGTGGCTTAAAGCGTTAGATTGCTAATCTATTGTACAAATATTCTTTGTACCGAGGGTTCGAATCCCTCTCTTTCCTTTATAATATTAATAAGCGTAATTACCGTACTTTTAAGGGTTCGGTAATTACGCTCGCTATTTAATTAATTTTAGGATATAATATTTCTTATTTATCTTTGATTTCAGTTTTGACGGCCAATTAATATATATTATAGTACTATTCATAATTATTTTTTATTATAAATTTATCGAGGAGAAAAGTTATGGTTAAAATTTTCGGGGTGGATTTAGGTACTACCAATTCAGTAATTGCAGTTCTTGAAGGTGGTCAACCAACAGTCGTAAGTAATGCAGAAGGTTTTAGAACAACACCATCAATTGTTGCATATACAAAAAATGAGGAATTATTAGTTGGTCAAATTGCTAAACGACAATCCGTTATTAATCCTGAAAATACATTTTCATCAATAAAACGTTTTATGGGTTCTAAGTTTAGTGAACTTAGTAATGAATCAAAAGAGGTTTCTTATAAAATTGTTGGTGATAGTAAAGATAATGTAAAAATTGTGTGTTCAAATTTAAACAAGCAATTTAGCCCAGAAGAGATCTCATCTCAAATCTTAAGAAAACTATCAAATGATGTTAGTGTTTACATGAGTGAAACAATTAATCAAGCAGTAATTACAGTTCCAGCTTATTTTAATGATGCACAGCGACAAGCAACAAGAGATGCGGGGCGAATTGCAGGATTAGAAGTTAAGAGAATAATAAATGAGCCTACAGCTGCTTCTCTAGCTTATGGACTTGAAAAGATGAACAATGAAGTTGTAATTATCTTTGATTTAGGTGGTGGAACGTTTGATGTTTCTTTATTAGAAGTTGGTGATGGAGTGTTTGAAGTTTTATCTACATCTGGTGATACTAAACTTGGTGGTGATGATTTTGATAAAAAAATTGTTAATTATATTCTTAAAGGATTTAAAGAGCGAGAAAATATTGACTTAACTTCTGACCCTCAAGCTTTACAAAGATTAACAGAAGCTGCTGAAAAAGCTAAAATTGAATTATCGAATTTATCTGAAACTACGATAAATCTTCCTTTTATTACAGCGAATCAAGATGGACCTAAGCATATAGAAGAAACCTTGACAAGAGCGAAATTTGAAGAGCTTTGTGAAGATTTAATTAATCGTTGCCGTTTACCAGTTGAAGCAGCGATAAAAGATGCCAAAATAGATCGAGATAGTATTAATGAATTAGTATTAGTTGGTGGATCTACAAGAATTCCAGCAATTCAAAAATTAGTTTATGATATTGTCGGAAAAGAAGCAAACCAATCTGTAAATCCTGATGAAGTTGTCGCAATTGGGGCAGCTGTTCAAGGTGGGGTTTTAGCTGGTGAAGTTAAAAATATTCTTTTATTAGACGTAACTCCATTATCATTAGGAGTCGAAACATTAGGGTCATTAATGACAGTAATGATTCCTCGTAATACTACAATCCCAATTAAAAAATCAGAATCTTTCTCAACAGCGGCAGATAATCAAGAGAGTGTTGATATTGAGGTATTACAAGGAGAACGTAAATTATCGACCGATAATAAAAAATTAGGGAACTTTAGACTTGAAGGTATACCATTAGCATTAAGAGGAGTTCCTCAAATTGAAGTGACTTTTGAGATTGATGCGAATGGGATTTTATCTGTAACTGCCAAGGATAAAGGTACAGGGAAAAGTCAACGAATTAGTATTCAAAATGCTTCAAATTTAGGTCAAGATGAAGTTGAAAAAATGATCAAAGAAGCAGAAGAGTCATCTAAAGTAGACAAAGAGAAAAAAGAAAAAATTGATTTAAAAAATGAAGCAGATTTAGTTTGCTATCAAAATGAAAAACAATTAAAAGAATCCGAAGATAAAATTTCCCCTGAAAATAAAGAAATCCTTTTAAAGGGTATTAAAGATATTCGAGATCTTTCACAAAATGATGATTTTGATAATAAAGATCTTAAAATGAAAATGGAAGATTTACAAAAAACCGCACGAGAAATTGCAGAGGAATTAACAAATTCTTCTAGTTCTACGGAGCAAGAAAAAACAGTATCTGATAGTAAAGTTGTGGATTCTGATGATACAATTATTGATACAGATTTTACTGAAACTTAAAACTCGCTAATATTCATCTAGTGAAAGAATATAGATATATACATATAAATTGATTTATAGTGAATACTAAATAATTTTATCGGAGAATTTTTATGCTTAGTCTATATTTTCTAAAACTATTGGTTTATGCAATTGTTACTGGTTTTAGTTCACTTTTTATATTTGGTTTCTTATCTAATGATCCTTCAAGAAACCCTAATCGAAAAGATTTCGAATAAAGTAATATAAGTTCTTAACTTTATTCTGTTTAATAAAGTTAAGAACTTATATTACTTTATTCAAAATCCTTTTAATTTGCATTAGATATTTACTGTATTAAATAGTATAATTAGTTTAGTAAGACTTATATACTTTATTTGCGAGTGTAGCTCAGTGGTAGAGCGCAACCTTGCCAAGGTTGATGTCGCGCGTTCGAATCGCGTCACTCGCTTTTTAATTGTTAGATTTGAGTAATATTAAAAAATATAAAAATATTATTATAAGTAATATTTTTATATTATACTTAAAGTGTGTTATATTTTTTTGATTTTAACTAGAATAAAATTACGAATAAAATTAAAATTATGTCAAAAAAAGATAAATTAGTTATTGCAAATAAAGTTTTCGATTCTCGCCTTATCGTAGGAACAGGGAAATATAAGACATTAAAAAATATGGAAGAATGCTTGAAAAATAGTGAGAGTGAAATGGTGACAGTTGCTGTACGAAGACTTGATTTGGCAACTATTTCAAAAAATGAAAATTTAATAACAGCAATAGACTGGAAAAAATTTTGGTTATTACCAAATACAGCAGGTGCAAAGACTACTGAAGAAGCTATTAGGTTAGCTTTTTTAGGTCGCGAGTTATCAAAACGGATTGGACAAAAAGAAAATAATTTTATTAAACTTGAAGTCATCTCAGATCCAAAATATCTTTTTCCTGATCCAATTGGAACTTTAAAAGCTGCAGAATTTTTGGTAAAAAAAGGTTTTATTGTGTTACCCTATACAAATACTGATCCTATGTTAGCAAAACATCTTGAAGATATAGGTTGTTCTACAATTATGCCTTTAGGTTCACCAATTGGGTCCGGACAAGGGATTCAAAATATAAACAATATTCAAATTATTATTGAAAATTCTAAAATTCCAGTTATCATCGATGCAGGGATTGGTTCTCCAAGTGAAGCAGCATTTGCTATGGAACTTGGTGCAGACGCTGTTTTGATCAATACTGCAATTGCTCAAGCAAAAGATTCAAAAAGAATGGCAAAAGCTATGAATTTGGCTGTACAAGCAGGAAGACAAGCTTATTTAGCTGGGAAAATGATTTCATATCAATTCGCCCAATCAAGTTCTCCAATCGAGGGGTCAGATTTTTTAACCTTGCAAACATCCACATATTAAATCACCTTATTTTTAATTTTTTGGTATTTGACAAAATATATCACTCTACTCTACAATCTAGTAAGCTCTACAAAGTTAAAGCATAAAATTAAATTTTTTTTAAATAATTTTAACTATGATTTACTGTAAAAAGTGTCGCCTCAAAAATGCCATAAACATAATAAGGAAAATTTTAGATACTACAAAAGTTATTAGAACTAGATCCCTAGAATCAACAATTGAAAAATATAAACCCTATGTAATTTCTACTTTATTGTCCACTTTGAGTCTATTCTAATTGGAAAAAACTCATTTATATAAAAAATCGATACAAAGAATTGAGCTATTAGCAAAATTAATGAAAAAGTTAAAACAGAACTGTTTGTTTTAATTAAAACAAGCAAAAATCTTAGATTGGCTTAAATGGGAATTTAAGCCAACTAAATTATAAACTTAATGAGAACAATAGAATTCTATTATACTTATTTAATATTTAATTATTCTTGGTTGGAGACTAAAAATATGACTGAATTGAATAGCAAAAAAAAGATTGGTTTAAAAAAAATAAAAAATAAATTACTAGGGCTTTTAAAACAGAAATCTTATAAAGAACAAAAACAACCTTTAAATAGGGTCGAACTAAAGTCTACAGATGGAACACTTAAACCTGTAGAATTTAAATCTAATGAAGAAAAGACTTATTACTTTGTTCTCGCAAGTAATGATTTTTTGTTCTCTGAAGAACCTATTGAAGAAATACTACGCGAACGATACCAATATTATAAAAGAATCAATTTGCCTCTCGATTTTTGGTTGATACGCTCACCAAAATTTTTACAAACTTTGGAAATGCAAGAGTTAAGAAACAAGTTAGATTCATCAAAGTCTTATTCAGCTATTGTATCAACAGATGAAATTTTTGTAAGATGGTTAAAGTTACGATTACTTAACGTTGCTACTGGTAAATTTGCAGGACCAACATCAGTAATACCAAGTCCCTTAGGATCGAGTTGTGATGATAAATAAAATGTTAAAAATTTTATACTAGATCATTATTAATATTCAAAATCTTAATCCATTATTAAAATTGAATATTTAAAGAAGAGTTTTATTTTTATTATCGTAATTAGATTTCTAAAAAGACATTTTAATAATGTATTTAAAAATATTAGGGGATAGTAACATTCCTTAATAATAAAATATGTTATAAATTTAGCAAAATCTATAAAAAAAATATATTATGTCTTACTTAATAACTCAATAAAAGGTTTTGATTAAAATTATATATATATATAATTAAAAAAAATATATATAATTACTTGATAATTTTAATTATATTTAAAAAATTTTAATAATAAATGATACGACTATTTCCACAGGCAAAAACTATTTGGGATGAATACGGGACAATATTAAATTCCATCAACGATTTAGAAAAGGAGTTAGTAGAATTAAGTGATGAAGAATTAAAAAGTAAAACTAAAAAGTTAAAAGTCCTTGCTACTACTAATGAAGTTTTAAATAAAAATATATTGGCAGAAGGTTTTGCTTTAACTCGAGAAGCTTCCAAAAGAACAATTAATCTTCGACATTATGATGTTCAATTATTAGGAGGTTTAGTTTTAAATGATGGGAAAATTGCAGAAATGAAAACAGGGGAAGGTAAAACCTTAGTTTCCACCGCACCTGCATTAGTTAATTCCTTATCAGGCAAAGGAGTCCATATCGTAACAATAAATGATTATTTAGCAAAAAGGGATGCTGAATGGGTAGGTCAAGTACATAGAAGTTTAGGTTTGAAAGTTGGTCTAATACAAGATGAAACAACAAGTACACTTCGTAAAAAAAATTATTCAAGAGATATAACATATGTAACAAATGTAGATTTAGTTTTTGATTTTTTAAAAGATAATATGGCCCTGAATACAAAAGAATTGGTGCATAGACCATTTAATTTTTGTATTATTGATGAAGTCGATTCAATTCTAATTGATGAAGCTCGAACTCCCCTAATTATTTCACGTGAATCTAATTTACTAGTAGAAAAATATTTTAAAGCGAATGAGGTTACCAAATATTTAGAAAATAAAAAACATTTTGAAATTGATGAGAAAGCAAAAAGGATAAGTTTAACCGAAAAAGGCTTAGAACGAACTAAAATATTACTAAAGGTCGATAATATATATAGTATCCAGGATCCTTGGATACCCTACATTTTAAATTCCTTAAAAGCTAGATATCTTTTTTTTCGTGATGTTCATTACATCTTAAAAGACAATAATATTATTATCGTTGATGAATTTACTGGTCGAATAATGGAAGGTAGAAAATGGGGGGATGGGTTACATCAGGCAATTGAAGCAAAAGAAAATATTCAAGTATTGAAAGGGAGCGAGACATTAGCTTCTATAACTTATCAAAATTTTTTTCGTCTTTATCCTAAGATTTCAGGTATGACAGGTACAGCTAAAACTGAAGAATTAGAATTTAAGAATATTTATAACCTATCAGTTTCTGTCCTACCTACATACGAAAAAATGAAACGTAGTGATGATTCTGATTTTATTTTTATTGATGAAATAAATAAATGGAGAGCTATAGCACAAGAATGTCTAAAAATGTATTCTACGGGTCGACCTGTATTAGTTGGAACAACAACTATTCAAAATTCGGAAATATTATCTCAATTACTAAGTACATATAATGTACCACATCAATTATTAAATGCAAAACCAGAAAATATAAAAAAAGAATCTCAAATCGTTGCTCAAGCAGGATGTTTAAATTCAATAACTATAGCAACAAATATGGCTGGTCGAGGGACGGATATTTTATTAGGTGGTAATCCTGAGTTTAAAGCAGTAGAATCTACTCGTTTTATATTACAAAAATTAATAGAAAAAGAAAATTTTTTTGTCCCTGGAATTGATTTAATAAGTTTAAAAAAAGCTTTGAAAAAAAATCCAAAATTGATCCCTTATCTACAAAAAAATTTAGACACTGTGTTAACAAATTTTTATGTCTCTAATAAAAAATTGAATGTTTTAGAAACTTTTATATATAATTTGTATACTGAATTATTAATCAAATATAGACAAAAACAAAAAGAAGAATCTGATATTGTAAAATCCTTGGGTGGTCTTTATGTTATCGGAACTGAAAGACATGAATCGAGAAGAATTGATAATCAATTACGTGGTCGTACAGGTAGGCAAGGTAATCCAGGAAGTTCTAGATTTTTTTTAAGTTTGAATGACTCCTTAATTAGAGTTTTCGGTGGCGATAAAATTCAAGAAACAATGAAAAAATTAAAAATTGATAGTGAAATTTTAGATTCTAAGTTTTTATCAGATTCTTTAAACTCCGCTCAGCAGAAAGTTGAAGGCTTTTATTATGATCAAAGAAAAACATTGAATAAATATGATCAAGTATTAGATAAACAAAGAAAAGTCATTTACTATTTACGAGAAAAAGTACTTTCTACTAATCTTATGCGCGATTTAGTTATGGAATTTAGTGAAGGTTTTCTTGATGACTTTATAGAATTTCTAGATTTCCAAAAGCGAGAAGGCAAAAATATTTTTTTAAAGAAAAGGGTTTTACGCTTATTAAATAGATTATCTATTTCAAGCGATATGGTATATCAAAATTTGGATAAACTTCCTAAGTTAAAAAAGTTTCTCTACGAACAATTGTGGGCTAGTTATGCTTCTAAAGAATTTCGATATTCATGTTCAACAGATTCAAGGGTTTTAGATCGTTATAACCAACTAATATTTTTTAAACATATTGATTTTTATTGGTATAAACATTTAGAAAATATGACTTTTTTACTTGATGCCACAAGTTGGGAAGCTTATGCTCAAAAAGATCCTTTTTTAAGATATGATGAACGTGCAATAGATTTATTAAATACAACTCTGCAAGATTGTCGAGATTCAATAATATTTGAGATATTTATTTCAACTATTATTTTAACTGATGTTAATTGAATTAAATATTTATAGTCAATTCTAATTTGTACAAAGTCTTTAAAGTATGTTATTATATTTATATATTTTATAGTTTAATCGAAGACGAAGAAAAAGAAAAAATTTGAGTATTTAAATACTAAATTTTTATAGAATACTTTATTTTAAAACTAGATTTATATTTAATTAATTTATTGAAGCCAACACGATTTTATTATGACCTTTCAAGAAGAACTTATAATTTTACTTAAAGCTCGTTATCCTATTCTTTATATTTTAACAATTGAAGAAGACCGATTAGAATATAGTATTCGTGATCTCATTGATAATGATGTTGATACTTATAGCAACTTATATATTTGGGATTTTATTGATGGTTATAGTTTGAATCATATTAAAAATGAGTTTGGAAAAAGAAATCCATTGGAAGCTTTAGAATTTATTGAACAGGTAAATTCAAACACTCCAAGTATTTTTATTCTAAAAGATTTTAAAAGGTTTATACAAGATTTAACCATTTCTAGAAAATTACGTAATACTTTACGAGTATTAAAGGTACAACCAAAAACATTAATTATTATTGACTCAGAAGTTCAGATACCAAATGATCTTAAAGATCATATTACAATTATAAAATTCAATTTACCAACATCTAAAGAAATCAAAAATGAATTATTACATCTTACTGAAAGTATAGATGACCACGAAAAAGTAAAACTTCCAATAATGGAAAAAATTATTCATGCTTGTCAAGGCCTTTCCCTAGAAAAAATTCGAAGGGTTTTAGCTAAAGCTATTGTTATTTATAAAAAGCTAGATGAAAATTCTATTCCTATAATTTTAGGTGAAAAACGTCAAGTAATTAGTCAAACTGAACTTTTAGAGTTTTGGTCAGTTAATGTTAAATTAAAAGATGTTGGTGGAGCTTATAACCTAAAAAAATGGTTAAATGCAAGAACAGAAATTTTTACTGAAAAAGCTGTTAACTACGGATTAGTTACCCCCAAAGGTGTTTTAATTATTGGAATGCAAGGGAGTGGAAAAAGTTTAATTGCAAAAGCTGTTGCTTTTGAATGGCAATTACCTCTTCTTCGTTTAGATGTTGGACGACTATTTGCTGGTGTTGTAGGAGAATCAGAATCTAGGGTTCGTGAAATGATAGGTATTGCAGAATCATTAGCTCCTTGTGTTTTATGGGTTGATGAGATTGATAAGGCATTTACCGACTCTGAACAAAATTTGATAGTGGAACAACAACACGTGTTTTTAGCTACATTTGTTACTTGGTTGGGAGAAAAAACCGTTCCTGTATTTGTAATAGCTACAGCTAATGATATTTTTTCTTTACCAGTTGAGATATTACGAAAAGGTAGATTTGACGAAATCTTTTTTTTAGGTATACCTACTGAAAAAGAAAGACAACTAATTTATGAAGTACATTTAAAACGTTTTCGACCTGACACTTGGGAAACTTATGATAGTAAACGATTAAGTGAGAGAGCTCGAAAATTTTCTGGGGCAGAAATCGAACAGACGATTATTGATGCAATGTACGTTGCTTTTAGTGAAAATAGAGAGTTTACAACAAATGATGTTTTAATTGCGATTAAAGAAACTGTACCAATTCTAGACATTGATCCACAACGTACACGTTTAATTCAGAATTGGGCAACATCAGGGCGAATTCGTCTAGCCTAAATGTTTTAAGAAAGATTTATCTATAAAAAATTCTATTATCAATATTACCTATGGTTAAGAGATTTATTAGATTCCTCGCTAATTTAAAATTAGCAATAATAATATTATTAGTTATTGCATTAGTCAGCAGTATTGGCTCTGTTATTGAGCAAAGTAAAGATATTCAATTCTACCAAAGTAATTATTCGATATTACTTTTTAATATACCTTTTTGGAAAGTTATTCTGTTTTTGGGTTTGAATAATATTTATAGTACATGGTGGTTCCTATTTTTATTAGGATTCTTAGGTCTTTCGTTAGCTTCTTGTACTATTCTTCAACAATTACCAACTTTAAAATTTTCTCGACGATACTATTTTTACAAGCAAGTAAATCAATATAATAAATTACCTTTTAAAACAAATCGAATTAAAGTATTCCCTAGTCACTTAAGTTATGCTTTAATAACAAAACAATACTCACTTTTTCAACAATCTAATAGTTTCTATGCCTATAAAGGCTTAATAAGTAGAATTGGACCTATAATTGTACATTTAAGTATTATTTGTGTTTTATTGGGTGGAACTTTAGGAGCATTAAATGGTTTTAATTCTCAAGAGTTAATACCTAAAACTGAAGTATTTCATATTCAAAATATTATAAAAACTGGTTTTTTTTCTTCCATTCCTCAAAAAACTTTTCGTATTAATGATTTTTGGTCTCTTTATACTTCAAATGGAGATATTAAACAATTTTATACAGATATCTCAGTGTTAAATGGTAATGGGTCAGAAATTAAAAGAAAAACTATTTCAGTAAATAATCCATTACTTTTGAGTAATTTAATAATTTATCAGACTGATTGGGGAATATTAGGATTAAGATTGAAATATATTAAAAAAGACATTTCTGAAATAAATCTTCAATTACCTATATCAAAAATTAATAATTCTAATCAAAAATTTTGGATTAGTTCATTACCTGATATAAAGCAAAGTACAAAAAATATGATTGTATTAATTAAAGATAATCGTGGCCAAATTAATTTATACAATAATGAAGGTAAATTTGTAGAAAATATTAATATAGGTGATAATATAAATATTACAGATTTAATCAGTTTTACTCTTACTGATATAATTTCTTCAACTGGTATACAGATTAAATCTGATCCAGGGATTAAATTAATTTATTTTGGCTTCTTTTGTTTAATGTTTAGTAGTCTAATTAGTTATATTTCATTTTCAGAATTTTGGTTGTTGTATTTACCTAAAAAAGCAATCGCAGGTGGAAAAACTAATCGAGCAAAAGTTAAATATAATCTAGAATTTTTAAAATTTCAACAATCTTTTTTCAATACATTTTAAAGAATTTTATTATACTTGACATTTCTTATGTTATAAGAATAACATATAATATATATCTTATATATATAAAAGTGTTTTCACCATTGGGCATTTGGTGTTAATATATTAATCTAAAAGGAGGATATAACATGTCTCAACAATATGAGCCCCAGTATGGAATAGTGCAAGAAAATGTAGATTTTTATCAACCCAATACTTTGGAACAGATTTTTTTTAACTATAAAGAATCTTTTTTTTTAGTGTTTACTGGATGGAGATCTTCATTTTTTTATTATTTTTTGGCTTAGCGTTTCTTCTAGAAAAAAAATTGAATATAAAAAAAACCTAAAAAATGGTTCGTAGCTTTTAATAGTTTAATTTGTCAACGAGTATTTTCAGTGATGGCTTATTATGTACCTTATCTTGATATCTTGAATACCCACGTACCTTTGTTACAAAAGCAATATCCTTTTTTTATAAGGCTTTTTTTGCCTAACTTTATATTAGATTCAATTAATATTATTCAAAAGATACCATTTCTATCATTTTTTTATTTACTAGTGGCATATGGTATTCTTGTGCGTTATAAAATACCAAAGGATCGACTGGTAAGGTTTAACGTCATGTACGGAGTTCTGATTATATCATTCCAAGGTATTTTTCATGAATTATGGCTTCTAATTACTGGGACTTTTATCCCTGATCCACAACAAAAAGCAGAATCTGCATTGTTAGCATTAATATTATGGTTAATAGTTATGATACCTTGTTTTACAAGGGCTCTTTTTGGTAGATATACGAGAAATTTTTTCATGCGTGAAGCAATAGAAGTTCATTTAGGTAGAGATGGTCCTGATTTTATTTGGTGGGACAGAACTAGAAAAGATCAGGCGCCAAAAAAACCGAAAAAATAAAGATTTTGAATTAATTTTATTGTTATTTATAAATATTAGATAATAGGCCGAGTTGGATTTGAACCAACGTAGGTAAACCAGCGGATTTACAATCCGCCCCCTTTAACCACTCGGGCATCGACCCCAGTAGTTAATATTACTATAATTCTTCTTCTTTTACAAATACTCCAAACATTAATCAAATAAAGTTGTAAGGAGTAATAACAATAATATTTGTTCTTACTCTTTAAAATGTACTATACTATTTTATAAATTCTAGAGAGTGGTTCTATTGAATACTCTATTTTAAATTTTAACCTAATATATATATATATTATGAAATTAGCTTATTGGATGTACGCGGGCCCGGCTCATATTGGTACTCTTAGAATTGCAAGTTCTTTTAAAAATGTTCACGCTATTATGCATGCTCCATTGGGCGATGACTATTTTAATGTGATGCGATCAATGCTAGAAAGAAAACGTGATTTTACTGCCGTAACAGCAAGTGTTGTTGATAGACATGTATTAGCAAGAGGCTCCCAAGAAAAAGTTGTAAACAATATTAGTAGAAAAGATAGAGAAGAAAAACCCGATTTAGTTGTTTTGACTCCAACTTGCACTTCAAGTATTTTGCAAGAAGACTTACAGAATTTTGTAAATAGAGCTTCACTTGAGACACAAGCTGATGTTTTATTAGCAGATGTTAATCATTATAGAGTAAATGAAATGCAAGCTGCTGATCGTACTTTAGAACAAATTGTACAATTCTATATAAAGAAAGCTCAAAAAACTAAACAATTAGATACTTCTAAAACGGTTGAACCTTCAGTGAATATTATAGGCTCTTTTAATTTAGCATTTCATAATCAGCATGATATGGCCGAATTAAAAAGGTTAATGTCAGATTTGAATATAAAAATTAATAGTATTATCCCAGAAGGAGCATCTGTACAAGATCTAAAAGATTTACCAAAAGCTTGGTTTAATATAGTTCCTTATCGAGAAATTGGTCTACTAACAGCAGAGTATTTAAAAAAAGAGTTTGATATGCCTTATATTGATACTACCCCAATGGGTGTAGTTGAAACTGCAAACTGTATAAGAAAGATTCAATATATTTTAAATGAAAAGAACTCCAACGTTAATTTCGAAAAATATATAGATATACAAACAAGGTTCGTTTCTCAATCTGCATGGTTCTCTCGTTCTATAGATTGTCAAAATCTAACAGGTAAAAAAGCAGTAGTATTTGGTGATTCTACCCATGCTGCAGCCATGACTAAAATTTTAACAAGGGAAATGGGTATTAATGTCGTCTGGGCAGGAACTTATTGTAAATACGATAAATCTTGGTTCGAAAAAGAAGTCGGTGACTTATGTGATGAGATCGTTATAACAGATGATCATAATTTAATTGGTGATTTAATAGCTAAGGTCGAACCTGCTGTAATTTTTGGTACTCAGATGGAAAGACACGTAGCTAAACGCTTAAATATACCTTGTGGAGTTATCTCAGCTCCAGTTCATATTCAGAATTTTCCATTAAGTTATCGACCATTCCTTGGTTACGAAGGTGCTAACCAAATTGCAGATTTAATCTACAATTCGTTTACTCTAGGTATGGAAGATCATTTGTTAGAAATTTTTGGTGGACATGATACAAAAGAAATTTTAAGCGCTGGATTATCGGCGGGTGTAGAAGATTTAGACATAAAGTGGGATTTAGAATCCCAAGCAGAATTAACAAAAATTCCAGGCTTTGTTAGAGGTAAAATTAAACGTAATACTGAAAAGTTCGCTCAACAACAAAAAATGGAAACTATTACTTTAGAAGTCATGTATGCAGCTAAAGAAGCGGCAGCGTAATCTTATAGTTTTAATTAAATTAAGACTAACTTAAAGTTCTTGATAGTATTTATTTAATAATGGTATACTGTAATAGTATATCATTTATTTACGGGACGTAGCGCAGTTTGGTAGCGTATCTGCTTTGGGAGCAGGGTGTCGCAGGTTCAAATCCTGCCGTCCCGAGTACAAATAAAAAATTTATTGTATAAAAATATCACTATGCTCTAAATACTTTTTGCGGAGTAGAGCAGTAGGTAGCTCGTTGGGCTCATAACCCGAAGGTCGCAGGTTCAAATCCGGCCTCCGCTAGACTATCTAAACCTATTAAATTTTCTGATTAAATTTATATCTAGATATAATGGCAATTTTTCCTAGCAAATATACACCCATTTTTGGTGGCAGTACTGGAGGTTGGTTACGCTCAGCTGAATTTGAAGAAAAGTATGTTATTACTTGGAACGCACCAACAGAACAATTGTTTGAAATGCCAACTGCAGGGACTGCTTTAATGTTAAAAGGACAAAATCTTTTGTATCTTGCACGTAAAGAACAATGTCTTGCATTAGGTACTCAATTACGAAAATTTAAAATAAAAGATTATAAGATTTATAGAATTTTCCCTGGTGGAGAAATTCAATTCTTACATCCAAAAGATGGTGTTTTTCCTGAAACAGCAAATGCAGGTAGAACTCCAGTTGGGAAAAAAGATTTTTCGATTGGTAAAAATCCTAATCCTGCTTCTATTAAATGGCAATAATATTTATAAAAAAACATCCAATGTGTAATTAATAAAATATATGTAGTTATTCATAACTACTTATATTTTATTAATTACACAATTAATGGAGAGATGGCAGAGATGGTCGATTGCGTCTGATTTGAAATCAGATGAACGTTTACGCGTTCCGTGGGTTCGAATCCGACTCTCTCCTTTTAAAAGATTAAGTAAATTTTAATAAAACTTGCTTAAGCTATTAGTATAATATATACTAATGATATACATTAATATTTATTTTTTTTGAGGTTAATTGGAAATGGCAAATAATAAATCAGCAAAAAAACGTATAAAAATAAATAAAAGAAATCAAATTCAAAATAATTCATATAAGTCTTTAGTTAAAACTTCAAAAAAAGTTTATCTTCATACCTTAGAACAGTTTTCTATTGAACCGAATAACCGAAATCTTTTACTTTTAAGAGAAGCTTTATTTGTTGCTTCAAGTCAAATCGATAAAGCAAAAAAAAAGAACGTATTAGAGAAGAATACAGCCAATAGGAAAAAATCAAATTTATGGAAAACTTTTGCTAAAGCGCAAATTTCGTAAACTTCTACTTTTTTTAATATCCCACTTAAATATATCATAAATATAGAATAAATATTTAGAAAGATTATGAAAAATACTTTAGAAACTAAAAAACAACAATTTCCTATAATTCTTCCAGATTTATCAGAACTTCAACGAATAAGTTTTTGTTGGTTTTTAACTGAAGGTTTACCGCAAGAGTTATCAAACTACCCTTCAATATTAAATAAAAAAAGTGGCATTGAATTAATTATTTACGGTCAAGAATATAAAATCTACTATCCTAAATTTACTATTTTAAATGCATTCAAAAAAAAAGGGAACTATAATTTAAGAGTTTATGTCCTTATGTCGTTGAAAAAAAATGAAACGGTAGATAAGGGTAAAGTACAAATAGAAGACTTCTCACCGAAAGAGAGAGTATTTTTTGGTGAAATACCTTTAATGACAGAAAAAGGAACTTTTATCTTTAATGGATGTGAACGAGTTATTGTTAGTCAAATAATTAGGAGTCCTGGTATATATTATAAAAGAACACAGAAAGAAAAAAAAGTTTTTTATGAAGCAACTTTTATTTCAAAATACGGTTCTTGGTTAACATTTGAATTAGAATATAATTTAATTTGGGTCAAATTTGATAAGCAATATAAAATCCCAATAAATTGGTTTTTCGTTGGAATGTCCCTAGAGGAACATGAAATTTATCAAACAGTTCAAAACTATGAATTTCTTCGTCAAAGTATGAAGTCTCTCAATTTGGTTGTTTATGACAAAATGTTTCGTAAAACTACTTTTGGAAGTTATAATAAAAGTTTACTAGCAGCCGTTTTTCGAGTTAGAGAACTTATAAATAACCGAATATTAAATAAAAATTCTTATGATCTAGGTGAAGTTGGTCGTATTAAACTGAATAAAAAATTAGGACTTAATTTACCATTGAATGTTCGACTTTTAACTTCCTTAGATATGTTAAGAGCTCTTGATAAATTAATTCATATCAGCTTCTATAATGAAAAACTTGATGATATAGACAATTTAGAAAATAGAAGAGTACGTTCGGTAGGTGAACTATTACAACTTCAAATAAGAGTAGCTCTTACTAGATTACAGAAAAATATTATAACCAATGAAAATTTAACTGCGGACATATTTAGAGTAAAAAAAAAAAAAAAACGTATTTCTAATAAAAAAACTAAAGATGAAAAAGAAAAAGTCGGTAAAGGAAAAATTAGTAAAATTAAAGCTAATAAAATATATAATGAAGAGAGTCCTTTAGAAGAAATATTAATGCCTAGCATTTTAGTGAATTCAAAAGTTTTAACTTCCGTTATTAGAGAATTTTTCGGATTAAGTCCTTTATCGCAGTACTTTGATGAAATAAATGCTTTAGCACAACTTACTCATAAACGTAGAATTAGTTCCTTAGGTCCTGGTGGATTGAATAGTGATCATGTGAGTTTTGCTGCACGAGATATACATCCCACTCAATATGGACGTTTATGCCCAATTGAAACACCCGAAGGACAAAAAGCTGGTTTAATTGCTTCATTAGCAACTCATGCTAAAATCAATGAATATGGTTTTATTACAACTCCTTTTTTGAGAGTATATAAAGGAAAAGTTATGACCAAAGCAGCACCAATTTATTTAACGGCTGAAAAAGAAGCGTTATATAATGTTGCATCTGGAGATGTTTTATTAACAAAAGATAACTTTTTTCAAAGTAAGTCTGTTCCTGTACGATTTTGCGGTGAATTTATAATTGTTGATGCTGCGAGTGTGAATTTTATAGCAGTTTCACCTATACAAATTATTGCGGCTGGAGCATCTTTAATACCTTTTTTAGAGCATGATGATGCAAATCGTGCTCTGATGGGTTCAAATATGCAAAGACAAGCAGTTCCATTATTATACCCACAAAAACCAATTATTGGTACAGGTATTGAACATCAAATTGCCGCAGACTCTCAGGTAGTTCTAATAAATTTATTAGAAGGAATTGTCCATTCAGTTTCAGCTGATCGTATTATAGTTTTTGATAATAAAAATCTTGGTAGTTCAAAAGTTTACTTTTTAGATAAATACCGTCGTTCAAATCAAGAAACGATTATTAATCAGAAAGCCTTAATTTGGGCAGGAGAAATCGTTAAACCAGGTCAGATTATTGCGGATGGTCCTGGTACTGACGGTGGAGAACTAGCATTAGGCCAAAATTTAACTGTGGCTTATATGCCATGGGAAGGTTATAATTATGAAGATGCTATTTTAGTTAGTGAAAAATTAGTACAAGAAGATCTTCTTACTTCAATTCATATAGAAAGATATGAACTTCAAATCATTGATAATAATATTGGATTAGAAGAAATCACAGCAAAAATCCCTCATACCGAAGTAGAAGCACTCGCTCATTTAGACGAAAATGGTATAGTTAAAAAAGGTAGTTTTGTTAATGCTGGTGATATTTTAATTGGAAAGATTACTCCAATAAAAGAAGCTGATGAATTACCTGAAAGTAAATTGTTACGAGCAATCTTTAATATTAAGTCTCCTGAACCTGAAGATACTTCTTTACGAGTCCCTAATGGTATTTCTGGACGAGTGATTGAAATACAAACTGCTTCACGAGACAAAGGAGATAGCTTACCGATTGGTGTAGATCAATGGATTTGTATTTCAATAGCTCAAATAAAAAAAATAAGAATTGGTGATAAAATTTCAGGCCGCCACGGTAATAAAGGAGTTATTTCAAAAATTATACCAACAGAGGATATGCCATTTTTACCAGATGGTACAATTGTTGATGTTATTTTAAATCCTTTAGGTGTACCTTCAAGAATGAATGTAGGTCAGCTATTTGAGTGTTTATTAGGATTTGCAGGAGATTATTTAAATCGAAGGTTTAAAGTATTACCTTTTGATGAGATGTATAGACCTGAAGCTTCTCGTATTCTAATAAATAAAAAATTACGTGAAGCTTCTAAAAAAACAAATAAGTCTTGGCTTTTTAATTCATCTTCCCCTGGTAAGGTTATGCTAACAGATGGAAGAACTGGAGAACTTTTTGATAATTCTGTGATGGTAGGAAAACCTTATATTTTAAAACTTATTCATTTGGTGGATAAAAAAATGCATGCACGTTCAACAGGACCCTATTCATTAGTTACTCAACAACCTTTAGGTGGTAAATCGAGACATGGAGGTCAAAGATTTGGTGAAATGGAAGTTTGGGCTTTAGAAGCTTTTGGTGTAGCTTATACTCTCCAAGAATTATTAACAGTCAAATCTGATGATATTAGTGGAAGACATGAAGTATTTAATGCTATTATCCGAGGTCGCCCGATACCAAAACCAGGTGTTCCTGAGTCATTTAAAGTTTTACTTCGTGAATTAAATTCATTAGGTCTAGATATTACGACGTATCAAATTGGAAAATTAGATAATGGTGAAATAGCACCCTATAAAGTCAATTTGATGACTTTAATTAAATCAAAACTTTTATAGCAAACAAATCTTATTTCAAAATTAAAAAAAAAACTTAAAAAAATGAAAAAAGTCAAACAAGAATTTGAATATGTAAAAATTAATTTAGCATCCCCTGAACGTATCAAAGAATGGGGTGAAAAAACTTTACCTAATGGTAAAATTGTTGGTGAAGTAATTGAACCTGAAACAATTAATTATCGAACACATAAACCGGAAAAAGATGGATTGTTTTGTGAAAAAATTTTTGGACCAGTTAAAAATTGGGAATGTACTTGTGGACGTTATAAGCATAAAGAAGAAGATACGTTAATTTGTGAGGTTTGTGGTGTAGAAGTTACAGAATCAAGAGTAAGACGTCATAGAATGGGATATATTAAGTTATTGGCCCCTGTACTACATATTTGGTATTTAAAGGGGTCCCCAAGTTATTTGTCAGCTATTTTAGCTTCCTCTGTAACTAATATTGAAGGCCTTGTTTATGGTAGAGATCCTGAATTTTTTGACTATGAAGATTTTTTTTTTAACGACGAAGGATTTGTTTACGGTAAAAAACTTGAAGGAACTGAAATTTTATATGATCGATTAAAGAAAATTAATTTAAAAACAGAAATTGAAAGTAATCGAAATATAATGTTTTGTTCTAATGCTACAAAGTTAGTTGAGGATGCTATTAAACGAATTCGTATATATGAAAATTTTTTAACAACAAATACAAGACCCGAATGGATGATCTTAAACTTTCTCCCTGTTCTACCACCGGGTCTTAGACCAATGGTAAAACTGGATAGTGGGAGATTTGCTACTTCAGATTTAAATGAACTTTATCGAAAAATTATTCTACGAAATAAAAGACTAGGACGATTATTATCAGTACATGCCCCTAATATTGTTATCACAACTGAAAAAAGAATGATTCAAGAAGCTGTAGATACACTTATTGATAATGGAAAGCGTGGCTCTAAAGTATTGGATGCAAATAGAAGACCATTAAAATCATTAGCCGATATCATTGAAGGAAAACAAGGTCGATTTCGACAAAATTTATTAGGGAAACGAGTAGATTATTCTGGGCGTTCTGTTATTATTGTAGGTCCTCAACTTCAGTTGAATCAATGTGGTTTACCCTATGAAATGGCAATCGAATTATTTTTACCATTTCTAATACATAAATTACTTTTTCAAGGCTTAGCAAATTCTATAAAAAGAGCTAAAAAAATTATTTACAGCAATAGATCTTTTATTTGGTATCTAACAGAAGAGACATTAAAAAAACATCCAATTATTTTAAACCGTGCTCCTACTTTACATCGTTTAGGAGTACAGGCTTTTGATCCAGTACTGGTTAGAGGCAGAGCAATTCAATTACATCCTCTTGTTTGTCCGGCGTTTAATGCGGATTTTGATGGTGACCAAATGGCAGTTCATATTCCTTTATCTTTTGAATCTCAACTAGAAACAAGGTTATGTCTCCTTGCTCCTAATAATTTTTTGTCTCCCTCTACTGGGGAACCAAATATTCAACCAACACAAGATATGGTTTTAGGATTTTATTATCTAACTGCAAATAATAGAATGCAGTTAAAGGGAGCAAACAATTATTTTTCTAATTTCAATGAAGTAGTTATAGCTTATGAGCAAAAACAATTGCAACTTCATTCATCGGTTTGGGTTCGATTACCTAATAATATTACATTAGATACACCATTGACTTATTTAAAAACTATTACTTTAAAAAGTAACGAAAATCTACATATTTATAATAATTTACAACGTAAAGAAACTATGGATGGTAAATTATTGGTTCAATATCTTCGTACTACACCAGGTCGTATTATTTTCAATCAGTGTGTAAATGATATATTAAATAAATAGGAGTGAAAATGCTAAAACAATCAAAGATATTTTCCAATAATGTTATCAACAAAAAAGAATTAAAAAAAATTATTGAATGGGCGTTCAATAATTATGGTCAACGAAAAGCTGCCTTTTTTGTTGACCGATTAAAAGAAATAGGATTTGAATACGCTACCAAGTCAGGCATTTCGATTAGTATAGAGGATTTACGAATTCCACCAGCTAAAACTGTTCTTATGCAAAATGCGACTGAAGATGTATTTACAACAGAATCGCGAGCGAATAATGGAGAAATTACTGAAGTAGAACGATTTCAAAAACTTATTTATATTTGGAATACTACAAGTGAAGAATTAAAAGAGAGGCTAATAGATTTTTTAAAAAAGACTGATCCATTAAATTCAGTCTATATCATGGCTTTTTCTGGTGCACGTGGAAATATTTCGCAAGTTAGACAACTAATAGGTATGCGAGGCTTAATGTCAGACCCAAATGGCCAAATTATTGATAGAGCCATTGGAGCTAATTTTCGGGAAGGCTTATCTATTACTGATTATATTATTTCTTCTTATGGAGCTAGAAAAGGTATAGTCGATACTGCAATAAAAACGGCGGATTCTGGATATTTAACACGAAGACTAGTTGAAGTTGCACAGAGTATTATTATTAGTGAATTAGATTGTAAGACAGAACGAGGAATTTTTTTGCAGGAAAGTCTTGAGATTGATAATAAACGGTTTTTATCTTTAAAACAATTAGTTAATGGTAGAGTTTTAGCTTCTTCTATTTTTAAACCGGGAACTAATGAAATTATTGCTAGTAGAAATGAACAAATAACTAATGAGCTTGTAGAAAAATTGATTAGCTTAAGAATTACAAAGGTACTGATTCGCTCGCCACTAACTTGTCAATGTAGACGGTCAGTTTGTCAACACTGTTATGGGTGGAATTTAGCTTCAGGTAATTTAGTTGATTTAGGCGAAACTGTTGGTCTTATTGCAGCCCAATCAATTGGTGAACCAGGAACTCAATTAACAATGAGAACTTTTCATACTGGGGGGATTTTTACTAGTGAATTGATTAGACAATCTCGTTCGGAATGTTCTGGCTATATAAGTTTTTTACCTACTCTAAAAATAAGACCTTACCGTACAGATTATGGTCAAGATGCTTTAATTAGTGAAAATCGTTCTTGGTTAAGAATAGTTAATTATGCAAATGAAGTGCTAAATGTTAGAGTTGAAGATCAGACTTTAATTCTTGTAAAAAATAATCAATATATTAAGAATAACGAAGTACTATTTGAAGCAGCACCTAAATTAAAAGAAATAAAATTAGCTCAAAAAGAAATAAAATATATATATGCAAAAGAGTCTGGGAAAATTATATTAGAAAATAACGGTTTTCCACAAGAAATTGTTAATGATGATTTTGATAGAAGAAGTAAAAAAAATTATATTTTTTGGGTTCTATCTGGTCAAGTTCTTAGTATTGCCTTTTCTGCGAAACTAAGAGTTCGTAAGTTAAAAAAGGTTTATAAAGATCAATCTATAGCACAATCAAAAATGGTTACAACTATTGGTGGGTTTGCTCATTTTTGTAGAAATGAGTTAACTCAAGAAATAAATGGTGTAAAAATACAAAATTTTTCTAGGAGTTTAGATAGTTTCAAAATTTTCCTTGAAAAAAGTAGCTTTGAAATAATTAAATGTAAATTATATTTATCTCATTACCATGAGGTTTTAATAAAACCCGAAATGTTGGAAAATCGATTATTTTTAATAGGTTTTTTGAATAATAAAAAATATAAGACAAAAACAGGTGGGAAATTTTTTATCTCCAATTTTTATAAACCAACTTTATTAGGAACTAAATTACGGAATAAAATAAATCATAAAATTAAGTCTGGTTCAACAATTTTTTATTTACCAGAAGCTAGTATCCAAACAAGAACAAATAAAAAAGATTTTAAATTTAAGAAAGGTGATTTTGTCAACAAAAAAACAGAAATTTTTCCCAATTATTTTACAAGTATAGATGGTTTTATTGATTTTGAAGTTGGAAAGCAAATTAAAGAAATTACTATTAGACCAGGTCAACGCTATCAAGTAGAAGGGAATATAAGTAATTGGGAACAATTTGATGAACAAATTTATTATCCTGGTGAGATAATATTAGGAAATTATAAGATTGAAGTATTAAGTTATGTAGAAATTGAAAATAATAATGAAGCAACATATTTACACCTTCGTCCTATAACTCGTTATGAATTTACTAATGAGCGTCCATTCAATTTTTTTGCACCAAAGTTTTTTACACAGGTAAATCTAATAATTCAAGACTTTAATTTACATATTTTATCAGGCCAGCAAATTAAATTGGATGCTCCAATTCAATTTATTGATTCTCCTTTAACAGCAGATTACTCTTTTGAAGAAAACAATACAGAAATGTTATTTGAATTTAAAGGACCAGAGAAAAAAAATTCTTGGGGTAAAGTAAATTTAGTTTATTCTCAAAGTTTAAATTTTGATGTAGTAATACCGAAAGAGTTAACAAAGCAAGATATTTGTTTAAATTTATTTATAGAAGAAAAACAATTTACTGACCCATATAGCATTATCGGATCTTTTGATAGTATTATGCCTTTTGATAATTTTGTTTATAATATTAAAATAAAACAAAATGAGGTAAAATCTAATGTGTTATTAACAACAAAAGCAGATTATAAAGAAATTTTTTTAGATAGTTTTACTCATACTTATAAAAAAAATCAATTAATAAAAGTTCATAGATTATTTAATAATAATATACTTATTAAAGATTCGGGGTTATTAAAAGAAGTTTTGGGTAATAAACTTCTGTATCATTTAGGTCAACCATATCTATTTTCTAAAGGAGCTTTAATTCGAAAGGTACCTGGGGACTATATAAAAAAACAGGAAATTTTTGGACAATTAATTTATGAGCTGATGAAAACTGGTGATATTGTTCAAGGTTTACCAAAAATTGAAGATATTTTAGAAGCTCGTAAACCTAAAGCTGAAGCATTACTCTCAACTCGACAAGGCTTTATTAAAGCTATTAAATACACTTCTGAACTAATTTTTATTATTACAAAACCCTCTTTAAAATCTGATTATTATACAGCATCACGTTCTGATCGATTATTAGTTAAAAAGTATGAGTCTATCTCTATCGGACAACCTTTAACTGAAGGAGCTTTAAATCCTCATACATTACTTCATGTTTATTTCCGTTATTTTTATTCTTTAGGTACATTATCTATCTATGAATCAGCTTATCATAGTATAAAAAGATTACAAACATTGTTATTAAATTCTGTTCAAGCTATATACATTTCTCAAGGTGTTATAATTTCTAGTAAACATGTTGAATTGATTGTTAGGGAAATGACACATAAGGTTTATATTGAATATCCAGGAAAAACTAATTTCTTACCTGGAGATATTGTAGATTTAGATCAAGCTAATTATATTAATCTTTGTATTAAAAAAAATAATAATAAAGTTGGTTTTCGTCCCATCTTATTAGGTATTACAAAATCATCATTAAAAACAGATGGATTTCTTGCCGCAGCAAGTTTCCAGGAGACAACAAGAGTTTTAACCCAAGCTGCTATTCAAGGTAAAACAGATTGGCTTCGAGGATTAAAGGAAAATGCTATAACAGGAAGACTAATACCAGCAGGAACAGGATTTTATTTGAATCAAGATATTACTTTTAATAAAGTTTTATTACCTAAAACTGGACTCGAAGAAAAAAAATAATTCAAGCTTGAAGAAACAATTACGATTAAAACAAGCAAAATTAAAACGTGTAATAAAATTTAAGTACAATAAATAATATAGTAGATTTTTAACCTTTTAATTCTCAAAAGATTAAAAACTACTATACTATTTCACATCAATGTAAACATACAAATAACTATTATTTAGGAACGCAAGTATACATAATATATTTAGAAATAAAAGGACTATTATCTCTATGGCTAAGATTGAATTGGCTCAACTTTTAGATGCAGGTGTACATTTCGGGCATAAAGCTAATCGATGGAATCCAAAAATGTTTCCTTATATCTACGCAGAACGTAATGGTATACATATTTTAGATTTAATTCAAACTACAGAATTTTTAAAAAGAGCTTGTGATTTTAGTAAAAAGGCAGCAAGAAAAAATCAGACATTTTTATTTGTTGGAACAAAAAAACAAACTGCTTCTTTAATTGCAAATGAAGCTACAAATTGTGGTGCATTTTATATTAATCATAGATGGTTAGGTGGCATGTTAACAAATTGGGTAACTATAAAAAGTAGAATTGATCGTTTGAATTATTTAGAGGATCAAGAAAAATTAAATTTGTTTGTAAATTTACCTAAAAAAGAGGCATCAGATTTAAAAAAAGAATTAGAAAAGCTTAAAAAATATTTTAATGGTGTTAAAGCAATGAAACAAATTCCTGATATTATAGTTATAATTGATCAAAAACGTGAAATTATTGCTATTCAGGAAGCACTTTCATTAGATATACCAATTATTTCAATTCTTGATACTAATTGTGATCCTAATTTAGCAACAATACCAATACCTGGTAATGATGATTCCATTAGATCAATAAAATATATCATTCAAAATATCGCTGATAGTATTAGATCAGGACAGAAAAATTCTATAAAAGTTACAAAATAACCTGATTTATTAAAAATTAAAGAAAACATTATAAATAAGGGTAAAATATTATTATGAGTTTAGATATTAGTTCAATATTAGTTAAAGAATTACGCCAGAAAACTGGTGCAGGAATGATGGATTGTAAAAAGGCTCTTCAAGAAACAAATGCAAATTTTGAAGAAGCGATTAAAATTTTACGCCAAAAAGGGTTAGCTTCTGCTGATAAAAAAGTTAATCGAAAAGCTATTGAAGGTCTTGTTAATAGCTATATTCATACAGGAGGAAAAATTGGGGTTTTAGTTGAAGTTAATTGTGAAACAGATTTTGTTGCTCGACGTGAAGAATTTCAAGAGTTGGCTCAAAATATTGCTATGCAAATTGCAGCTTCACCAGACATTCGATATGTTAATATAGATGAAATCCCAGAAGAAATATTTCTTACAGAAAAAGAAATTGAATTAAAAAAAGATGATTTGAATAATAAACCTGATAATATAAAAGAAAAAATTATTTTAGGTCGTGTTGAAAAAACTTTAAAAACTTTAAGTTTACTTGATCAATCATTTATTAGAAATCCAAATATTACAATTGATGAACTAGTAAAAGAAAAAATTTCCTTATTTGGTGAAAATATAAAAATAAAGCGATTTACTCGTTACACGCTTGGAAATTAATCATTACATGATATAAAAGTTTTCTGATTAAAAATGTTCGTTATACTGCTGTTTGGACTATAATTATTTTAGTTTCTGTTTCACAGCATTCATCTGTATGCTTATTTTTGCATGAGGTGTTATAATTTATATCTTTACTAAAATTAAATATGGATATTCTTCAAAGTACTAATTTTCTTGATTTAAATTCATTAATCCTTTTATCAGATATTGAAGTTGGAAAACATCTCTATTGGGAAATTAATGATATCACTTTTCATGGGCAAGTATTAATCGTTAGTTCTCTTGTAATATTGTTAGTACTTTTATTTTCTTTTTTAGGAACATCAAATAAAAATATAATTCCTAATAGCTGGCAAAATTTTATGGAGTCAGTTGTTGAATTTATTAAAGATATCGCGCAAAATCAACTTGGGGAGACTAATTATCGACCTTGGTTACCATTTATTGGTACATTATTTTTATTCATTTTTGGGTGTAACTGGGCAGGCGCTATAATTCCATGGAAATTAATAAAGTTGTCTGAAGGTGAGTTCGGTGCTCCAACAAATGATATAAATACAACAGTAGCTCTGGCCTTATTAACTTCATTTATGTATTTTTATGCAGGTCTAAGTACAAAAGGGTTTGGCTATTTTAAACGATATATAGAACCTACACCTCTTTTATTACCAATTAATATTTTAGAGGATTTTACAAAGCCTCTTTCATTAAGCTTTAGATTATTTGGTAATGTTTTAGCAGATGAATTAACAGTTTCTGTATTAGCATTATTAGTTCCTCTAATTATTCCTTTACCTGTAATGCTTTTAGGAGTATTTGCTAGTTCTGTTCAAGCTTTAATTTTTTCAACACTAGCTGGTGCTTATATTGCTGAGGCTGTTGAAGGTCATTAATCTAAAGTAAAAATAAATAGTACTTAAGAAACTATTAGAAATTTGTTAATTTTTTCTTCTCTAATCTACGAATAAATTATATGGATTCAATTGTTTCTGCCGCATCTGTAATAGCAGCTGGTCTTGCTGTTGGTTTAGCTGCCATTGGCCCAGGAATTGGACAAGGTACTGCTGCTGGTCAAGCTGTTGAAGGTATTGCTCGTCAACCTGAAGCAGAAAATAAAATTCGTGGTACTTTACTTCTAAGTTTCGCATTTATGGAAGCTTTAACAATTTATGGTTTAGTTGTTGCTTTAGCTTTATTATTTGCAAATCCATTTACTGGTTAAAATTTAGCTAAGACGTTTAAAAAATTTTAAACGTCTTGGCTGTGATATTAATGAGTTATCCTTTCCAAATAAAAATTTTATTTTTAATCTTCAAACTAAAAAATGTTTTATAACTACAACTCCATTTTAATAATAGGAACCGAAAAGACTGGAGGATTATTTGACTTTGATGGTACTTTACCAGTTATAGCAATACAGTTTGTACTTTTCATGTTTATTTTAAATTTTATTTTATATACTCCTCTCCTTGATACTATTGATGAACGAAATATTTATATTAAAACTAGTTTAGAGGAAGCTACAAATGTTTTAGCAAAATCTAATCAATTAAATACAAAGTATGAAAAAAAAGCTTCCAAAGCTCGTAAAGCTGCAAAATTAGATTTAATAACTTATCAAAAATTATATAAAGATATTTTAGATGAGAAGATGAAATCTTCCCAAATATTTATTGACGATTTTTTAGTAGAAACTACTAAAAACTTTGAAAATAATAAAGATAATATATTAGTAAGTTTTGATAGTGAAATTGATTCTCTTAGTAGTCAAATTATAACAAAAATTTTGACATAATTTTTTTTACTTATCCATATGAAAATTTATATATATAATAATTAATTAATAATAAAATGAAAAGTTATCTAGAGTACATCATATCAAATGAAAATTTTGGGGTTTCCTTAAATACTGATATATTTGAGACAAATATAATAAATATAGCTTTATTATTAGTTATACTTTTTGTTGTTATAAAAATTTTTATTATTATCAAAGAAATAAACCATCAAATGGAAACAACAAAGCAAAATATATTAAAGCTTAAATGGGACCAGGCAAAAGAAGATCTTTCTAAAAAATTCACAACAGCAATAGGCGTTTTACGTAATCGTGAAAGTAAGATATTTAATGATGTTATTAAAGAGGTTTCTCAAAAAGCCTTAAATCGCGTTATTCTTAAGCTTAAACAGCAATTGGGTAAAGTTGAGCAATCGGCTATTGTGAATCGCAAAATTAAGCAATTAGGAGATTAATAATGGCTAACACAATGTTTGGTGCAAAAATAGCAAATCCATATTCAGAAGCCCTATTACAATTAGGTTTAAACTTATATTTAAAAGAAGAAAATGCTGATACGCAAATTTTCTTTCAAATTATTTTTGATATGGAGAATTTACTAGCAATACTAAAATTAACTCCAGTATTAGAAAAATATTTATCTAATCCCTTAATCCCAAACAAAGATAAAAAGGATGTATTAGAAAAATGTTTAACAAAGAAAACTAGTTCTACGACAAAGAATTTTTTGATGCTTCTAGTAGACAAAAAACGAATTGGTTTTATTTCAATCATAACACAAACTTTTTTAAATAAAGCTTATGATTTTGTTTGTTTAAAATTTGTTGAAGTTTGTTCAGCACATAGTCTAGACAAAGAGCAAAAGACAAAACTGATAGAAAAACTTAAAATATTATTAGGCCCTGAATTTACAACGTCTAAAGTCTATTATTCAAAAATCAATGTGACTTTCAAGATAGATAAAGAAATTTTAGGTGGGTTTATTATTAAAGTTGACTCTAAAATCATTGATTTAAGTTTACGTGGTGAATTAGAATCTCTAGCTAAACAAATGGAAACTAACTTATTAAGTTAGAATATTAAACATTTAATTTAGTTTTATATTTTAGTTTCAAGATCATATTGTTCAAGTAGTGTTATCAAATTTTTCTTTAATTTAAAGATTTTATTCAAGTAAGAAAAAAAGTTAATTATCCTATGACAAACCCTAATGAAATAAGTAATATTATTAGAAAACAGATCGAAGATTATAGTACTGATTTAAATATTGATATTATTGGAACTGTTCTTCAAGTAGGAGATGGTATTGCTCGTGTTTATGGGTTAGATGAAGTGATGGCTGGTGAACTACTAGAATTTGATGAAGGAACAATTGGTATTGCATTAAACTTAGAGAATGATAATGTTGGTGCAGTACTAATGGGTGATGGTCGAGAGATCTTAGAAGGAAGTACTGTAAAAGCAACAGGACGTATTGCACAAATCCCTGTAGGTGAAAGTTTATTAGGTCGTGTTTTAGATCCTTTAGCGATTCCTATAGATGGTAAGGGAGAAGCAAAATCAACAGAAACACGTCTTATTGAATCTATGGCACCAGGTATTATTAGTAGAAAATCCGTTTGTGAACCTTTACAAACAGGTATTACAGCTATTGATGCGATGATTCCAATTGGTAGAGGGCAACGTGAATTAATTATTGGTGATAGACAAACAGGCAAAACTTCTATTGCTTTAGATACAATCATTAACCAAAAAGGACAAGACGTTGTTTGTGTTTATGTTGCAATCGGACAAAAAGCTTCTTCTGTTGCTCAAGCTGTTACTAATTTACAAGAAAGAGAGGCATTAGATTATACTGTAATTGTTGCTGCAAATGCCGATCAACCTGCAACACTACAATATATTGCACCTTATACGGGAGCTGCAATCGCTGAATATTTCATGTATACTGGTAAGCATACTTTAGTAATATATGATGATTTATCAAAACAAGCTTCAGCTTATCGTCAAATGTCTTTATTACTACGTCGTCCACCTGGACGTGAAGCTTATCCTGGTGATGTTTTTTATTTACATTCACGTTTACTAGAAAGAGCTGCAAAATTAAATGATGTGCTTGGTAGTGGAAGTATGACAGCATTACCAATTATTGAAACACAAGCTGGTGATGTTTCTGCTTATATACCTACTAATGTAATTTCAATTACTGATGGACAAATATTTTTATCGGGTGATTTATTTAACTCAGGATTACGTCCAGCAATAAATGTAGGGATTTCAGTATCAAGAGTTGGATCTGCTGCTCAAATAAAAGCTATGAAACAAGTTGCTGGTAAATTAAAATTAGAATTAGCTCAATTTGATGAATTAGAAGCATTTTCACAATTTGCTTCAGATTTAGATAAGGCAACACAGGCTCAATTAGCTCGAGGACAAAGATTAAGAGAAATTTTAAAACAAGCACAAAATTCTCCAATACCTGTAGCAGAGCAAGTAGCTGTTATATATATTGGGACAAATGGGTTCTTAGATGATTTAGAAATTGCAGATATTCAACCTTTTATAAAAAGTTTACGTGAATATGTCGCAAGTTCTAAACCAGAATTCTTAGAAATTGTAAATTCTTCGAAACAATTAACACCTGAAGCAGAAACTATAAAATAAACCTAATGTTATTGCTTTACTAATTGGTAAGCAAGCTCCAATACCTAACCATATTGCCACAAAAGTTCCTATTAAGAAAACAGTTGAAGCCACAGGTCTTCGGAAAGGATTTTGAAATTTATTAACATTTTCAATAAATGGTACAGTTATTAACCCAACAGGTACAGCAGCCATAGCTAAAACACCTAATAATTTATTAGGTAAAACCCTTAACAGATTGAAAGTCGGGAAAAAATACCATTCAGGTAAGATTTCTAAAGGTGTAGCAAATGGATTAGCTTTTTCACCTAAGGCTGAAGGTTCCATTACAGCTAACCCTATAACAAGTACAAATGTTCCTAAAATACAAATTGGGAACATATAAAAAATATCGTTTGGCCAAGCAGGTTCACCATAATAATTATGGCCCATCCCTTTTGCTAATTTAGCACGTAACTTAGGGTCAGTTAAATCTGGTTTTTTTAAAATTGACATATTATCTCCTAATCTATTATATATATAAATTACAAACTAAAACTTTATTTTTTTAATAAATTTTACCCATGATCTAATAATACTAAACAACCATTTATAATGGACCTGAAATACCTTGCTTTCTTATCATTAAGAAATGTGTAATCATTAAAGCTGCTGCAATTAGTGGAAGTACAAATGTATGT